CAATACCATAATATTTCCTAATCAAAACAAGGAAGAATACAAAGTAATGGCCCGCGTAGGTAGTTTCAACCTACTTTCTCTACTTATTTATCGAAGCCAAAGAGCGTAGCAGGGCGAAGCATGCGGGCTTCAATTTCATCATCAGAAAACGCATAAATGCTCTTTTCGTGGAAATAGACTAGAATATTGAGCTCGGGGCTGAGCCTTGTGTCTTCCGGCCAAAGGTTCAAAAAAGCGAGAAGGTCCAATTAGTATGGCTAAAGATACGAGGTTCGAAAAAAAAATATTTCTCTGTTCAAAAATCTATTGTGTGCCCTAACAAAATTCTTGTATAGTACGACGCAAGGTTGCCCTCACCTCCACTATTTGTGCTATGCGGTTTATTATTCAGAAAATAGAAACCATGTTGACAAACATAGCATTTGTTTGATATGAAAAAAAAACCCGGCATCACTTACTTAAATCCAAGGTATGCCAAAAAAGAAAAAGAAAAGAAACTAAAAAAAAAATAATAATAATGATCCTATGCTAATAAAACAAATTGTTATACGGAAAAAAGCCCAAGAGATCGAAAAAGAATCTCCATATATTCTTTTGTTTCATTGTAGTGGCTTGACAAGTCGACAATGGCGACAACTCAAAAATTTATTGTGTGCCTTTCGAGGTAGAACTTTATTTCGACCAAATTACAAAGGGAAACTACCACATAAAAACAAGCAAGGTGGTTTTATTGAGCAGCTTGCTTATAGCGCAGGCCCCACTTGTATCTTGTACTTAACTAAAGAAGCACCAGATAATACATGGTCACAGTTATTACCTTCGGCCTCATACAACCAAAATCTAGTTTTATTATACGGACAACTTCAATCTACTTTAGTCAATCATATGGATATAAAAAAAGCGGCTAATTTGGAAATAACATCAGTATTTCAACAACTTTTTGAGCTCATTTTTCACCCATATAATTCTTTATGTTTTTGTTTGAACAAGCCAATTTATGCTTCACCCACTATACAAGAAAAGACGCAAGGAGGGTTACTTAGTCACCAGAGGATAACCACTTAGTAACGAACTTGGGCCCCCACTTTGCCAATTAAGGCCGCAGGCTTTATTAACAGAACTGGGGCGCGTAGTTTATAGCGAAGCTTTTTTTTTTTAATATTTTGGGAAATCCCCCAAAAATATTTTTTGTTGCGAAAAGCAGCGCCCTCGAAGATTGTAAAGATTTAAGCTAATGGGTGATTTGTTTTTTTGGCGAATAACGGGATTTGAACCCGTGTTTTCAAATTCACAATCTGACACTTTCACCTATTAAGTTATACTCGCCCTTTTTTTCAATTCAGACATTAAAATACTCGCTATCGGATTCGAACCGATAACCCATAGGAACAGATTTTGAGACTGCCGTGTTTCCCAGTTTCACCAAGCGAGTATGCTCACTATCGGACTTGAACCGATAACCCATAGGAACAGATTTTAAGTCTGTCGTGTTTACCATTTTCACCAAGTGAGCTTAAGGAAACGAAGCGCAGAATGGAAACACAATCTTTTTGTTTCGTTTTCTTTTTGCTATTTCATTTTATAGACATCTCCGGCTTATCCCGGCTCGGCTGAATCTGCGGCGTTTTTTCAAATATTTGAAAAATCTATAGTCCTCTGTCTTAAGGTGTGTAGAGACTCCTTTTTCATTGATTTATACCAGTCTATCTTAGATCCGAGATAGTGCCGAAAAAATGATTCAATTTAATCTAACCATGGTTGCCTTGGCAATGGCAATGACTTTTATACAATATGCAGAATACTCCAAAACCTCTATTTAGAACTAAAAGAAAATAATGCTTTTTTAGAAAAAAATCATAAAGTGCAAAGGTTAAAATTTTGAGCTTTGTTTTACGTAGTTTTGCCATCTATATAATAGAATATAGTAGAAAATAATAAGTTGGCGAGGAAGTAAAAGTATATATATATCTATAGATATATATATACTTTTTTTTTATTCTGTGGATTACTAATAAAATGGAGTGATCCAAGATGACCTCTCTTTCAATTTCAATTATGTCATTATATAGTAATGGCATGCGGCGAACTCTATTGGATGCGTCAAAAACTTGATTTGTTGGGCTGTGTCAATTTATTAAGATTAACAGAGCCTTCATCTAAGTCTTGGCTCGTGCAGCTGTCGCCCAAAATACAATCAATTATCTACCCAATCGACTGTATTTTGGTCACAATAAAAAAAATGATTTATGTATGTATTTATTAATTGTAACTTTACCTTTACTAGGTAGTTGTGTAGCAGGTGCTTTTGGTCGTCTTCTTGGTTTACGAGGAACTGCTATAGTCACAACCACGTGTGTTTCATTATCTTTCATTTTATCTTTGATTGCTTTTTATGAAGTTGCACTGGGAGCCAGTGCTTGCTATATAAAAATTGCTCCATGGATTTTTTCCGAGATGTTTGATGCTTCTTGGGGCTTCTTTGGCGACCGTGAAGTCACCGGATGAATTGCTGGATAGATAGATTATCTGGACGCTGCAGTTGCTCTGTGGTGAGACGGACTCGACTCACTCTCTGGGGCGAACTCCTGTAGAGCATCATAGCATGTCGGGAAAAGGGCATACTGGACGTAGCCAAAAATATCCTTGGCTGTGCCCTGATCGTGTCTTTGAGACACAGGTGAGGCCATAGGTAACAAACGTAAGGTGGAGGAGGTATCCCAAACTTGGCGCATCGGGCGAGGCCCGCGTTCCCCCTGCATATAGGCAGCAAGAGGGCGCATATGCCTGAACAAATAGGGGGCCTGAGTCCAATAAGGACAGCACACCACTTCAAGCGCACCTATGTCTCGATATCGATAGAGTATTCGGTGGAACCGGTGAACCATACATTTTTCTAGATAGAGATGCGTGGGACAGAGGGCTTGTAGTACCTGCCTACTCGCTTCAAATATTCAAAAATTTTTTTGCTGCGAGTTTTTTCAGAAAAACGCTGATATCAGCAAAAGGGAAGAAGCCTAAGTCGGCAGATGCCGTACGCTTGAGTGGCAAAGGTAAGCGACACTATACGACTAGGCGATAGAAAAAAAATATGTAGCGAATAAAAAAAAATCTATTTTTTGCTGCGGCCCGCTTAAACATACAGTGGTTACTCCAAGCCTTAATAACAATCTCAAGTTGGTGAGCCGTGTGATAGGTAACTATCTCGCACGGTTCGGGGAGCACTTTATTATTTTACTCGAGTGAACGGCCGCCGCATTGCGGTACGCAAAAAATTTCCTGCTTGATTCTGCGATTCAAGGCCCCGGTAAAATAAAACTTTTGACTCTGTGTTTGATAGTCCGACTGTAGTTATGTTAATTGTGGTTACATTTGTAAGTAGCTTAGTTCATCTCTATTCTATTTCATATATGTCTGAGGACCCGCACAGCCCTCGATTTATGTGCTATTTATCCATTTTTACTTTTTTTATGCTAATGTTGGTCACCGGAGATAACTTTATTCAATTATTTTTAGGATGGGAAGGAGTAGGTCTCGCTTCATATTTGTTAATTAATTTCTGGTTTACACGACTTCAGGCCAATAAAGCAGCTATAAAAGCTATGCTTGTCAATCGAGTAGGTGATTTCGGATTAGCTCTCGGGATTATGGGTTGTTTTACTATTTTTCAAACAGTAGACTTTTCGACTATTTTTGCTCGTGCCAGCACCTTTTCTGAACCCCATCATTATTTCATTTTTTGCAATATGAGATTTCATGCCATAACTGTTATTTGTATTTTACTTTTCATTGGTGCTGTTGGAAAATCTGCACAAATAGGATTGCATACTCGGTTACCTGATGCAATGGAGGGTTTTCGAATATTTGAGGGCTCTCATGTGCCTGCCAATAGGTACATTATAACAATCTCACTGTATGCTGGAATCGTCGATCAAATGAGAGTCCCCATCGGAAAAATATCTCATTTTGACCAATCAGCAGGAAACCTATAAAGGAAGGCCAAATCCACCCAACGAAGTAAAGGCTGAAGGAGCTCTATAGGATCCTCAGAGACTGTACGTGAGACCTCTTGTTCGAAATGGAATTTATTCTTGAAGAGAGAAGCTGGCCAGATTTAACTAAGATACGAAGCATTCTTTTGTCGTGAAGATTCGATCATTTTTTTTTTAGATTATATAGTCTAGATATGCAGGTCTTATGGAATAGAAGGATCCGTATAGGATTTGGGCATGTAGAAAATATTGTATTGAATCAAATACTCCTCATCATTTTGGTTATAAGCTGGAAACGGAAAACAATATATATATATATTGTTTTCCGTTTCCAGCGCGGCCTGATGTTACATTCCAACTTTCCGCCTGAGCCCAGCCTTATTGTCATCCTCACCAAAGCGCCGCGCACTGAATCTACCAGGATGCAGTTTAAAAAAGCTTAAATATTTTTTGTTGCTTCGCAAAATATATCTATACTTGCGAAAAGCGTTGGGATGGAGCTGAGACGGTGTCTCATGTATAAAAGAAAAAAAACATCTTAGTTGTTAGGGACGCAGCATCCGTAAGATTCTTGGGAGAGTCTCTATTTCATAAGTGGAAGATACAGTCCCTACTCTTGCTAGGCTCATTAGCTTATTACCTAATGCTCTAAAATATTCTTTCTTGGCCTTATGGGAGCGTAAGAAATTATTAAAGAGTAGCCCACTCCAGTATCTGCTTTGATTCATGCAGCTACTATGGTAACAGCAGGCGTTTTTATGATAGCAAGGTGCTCCCCTTTATTCGAATATTCACCCACTGCTTTGATTGTCATTACTTTCGTAGGGGCTATGACGTCATTCTTCGCGGCAACCACTGGAATATTACAGAATGATTTAAAGAGGGTCATAGCCTATTCAACTTGTAGCCAATTAGGCTATATGATATTTGCTTGCGGTATTTCCAACTATTCCGTTAGCGTATTTCATTTAATGAATCACGCTTTTTTTAAAGCATTACTTTTTTTAAGTGCAGGTTCAGTGATTCATGCCATGTCGGATGAGCAAGATATGCGTAAGATGGGAGGGCTTGCTTCCTTGTTACCTTTCACTTATGCCATGATGCTTATAGGCAGCCTATCTTTAATAGGTTTTCCTTTTTGTACTGGATTTTATTCTAAAGATGTTATTTTAGAGCTCGCTTATACTAAATATACGATTAGTGGTAACTTTGCTTTCTGGTTGGGAAGTGTTTCTGTCTTCTTCACCTCTTATTATTCTTTTCGTCTACTTTTTTTAACTTTTTTAGCATCAACAAATTCATTCAAGCGAGACATCTTACGATGTCATGATGCGCCCATTCTTATGGCAATCCCTTTAATCTTTTTAGCTTTTGGAAGTATTTTTGTAGGATACGTGGCCAAAGTGTGACCTGTTAGCCCATAAGTCACTCCTGTGACGAAGCGGTTGTTGCTCACTTAAAAAAGAAATTCTTTTTCAAAGTGAACAATAATTGAGAATTGGATGCGGGCGAAATTCCCGCCAATGGCTGAGATGTTCAGTCGACTCTCTTCCCTTTGTAGGAGGTCCGGCAGCCTCCGAGTTAGAAGTAAGCAAAAAAAGGAGGAGGAAAGAGGCCTTGGTGAACCACTATAAGTAAACAAGTGTAAGCTTTGTTGCCCGACAGTATCAAGTACTGACCACACTGAGGGACGAACCTTAGAATGAAAAGGAGGAATAAAGGGTACTTGCAGTGCAAATTTTTGGTCTTGCACCGAACATCCAATGGACCTTGGACTAAATGGCCACTGTCTGAAAGGACTATGTCCAAGGGACCACCCCGCAAAGTACATCTTGCGCCTATGGGCCGCTATAACTATCCAATACACTCAAAACTGGAAAACTCTGGTAGGGCTCCCTTGCGGCGGGCTGCCAAGCTATAAACCCGACGAGAGCAGGATTCTCTAAAAAGCCAAGGCCGCAGAGTGCAGCCAGCCAAAATAGATTTTTTTTCGCAGCATTTTCATTATGCCCACTTGGAGATTTAGGATTTCAGTAAAAACTGGAAAGGAGAATAAGTTATGAGTAGGTTCTACATAGATACCCAAACGATACCCTGGGAACAAATTCCTTGGCCCAAGGTCGAGGCAGTTGTTTTTAGACTCCAAACCAGGATTTACCAAGCTTCTCGCTCCAACAATATGGACAAGATGCGTGCTCTACAATTTAGACTCATACGAAATCTACATGCCAGACTCTTAGCCGTAAGACGAGTTACACAAGAAAACCAAAGGAAAAAGGACCCTGACATTTACAAGAAGTTGGGTGCCTCAGGGTCACAAAAAATAGAGATGGCAAGAGGTCTTCAATTGGATGGAAAGGCTGCGCCCATTCGTCAGATAATAATATCAAAGCCCCAAGGAAAAGAAGAGCACCCCAGAAAACTACGAGCAAAAAAAAAATATAGATTTTGTTGCGCCTTTTCTGCACTAGGCGCAACAAAACGTAGAGTCAATCAGGTACGCTTTGCGCCTGGAAAATGGAAAGTAAAAAACAATCTATATTTTTTTTTTCGAACTAAACTTCGCGTCTTTTCATCTTCTTGGCCTATTTGTGTTATTGAAGACAGAGCGAAGCAAGCTTTAATCAAAATGGCCTTAGAAACTGAATGGGAAGCCCGCTTCGAACCCAATTCTTATGGATTCAGACCCGGACGAAGCTGCCAGAATGCCATCAAAGCCATATTCAACGCTATTCAAGCCAAGCCCAAGTATGTTTTGAACGCGGACATTTCCAAATGTTTCGATCGCATCGACCACCAAGCCCTATTGGACAAACTGAAAACTTTGCCTAATTTAGCCAAACAGGTCAAAGCCTGGCTTAAAGTCAACCTCATGACCGGATTAAGAAATAATGCTCAGTACATGGAAAAGGGCACCTATCGCGTGATGTTCCCACTGCTAGTCAACATTGCTCTCCATGGGATGGAGACAGCTTTAACAGAGTGGTCACTGAGAGCATATCCCAAAGAACCAACTCCGATACTGATTAGATATGCCAACGACTTCGTTGTACTTCACCAATCCAAAGAGATCATAGAACAAGCTCAGGTCTTCCTAAGGGAATGGTTAAAGTGCATGGGACTAGAATTGCACTCAGAGAAAATCCAGGTAGTCAACACTGGATCCGGGTTCCAATTTCTAGGGTTTTCAATCAATCATATCTGGAAATGGGGCAAAGTTAGAACTTTAATAACTCCGTCTCGTGAGTCTCGCCGGAGATTTCTCGAAGATATTCGACGGGCCATTCAATTGTCAAAAGGAAAAGCAGCCTACCAACTTATCATAACCCTAGTACCCCAAATAGTAGGATGGGGCAACTACTTCAAATACTCTGAATGCAACAATCTATTTCGGAGATTAGACCATGATATTTTTCAAAAGATCCGAGCATGGGTATACCGACGGCATCCGACATGGGGTCGTGATAAAATCAAACAAAAGTACTTCCCCGAAAAGAGAAGCTGGCTCTTCAAAAGGAAAGTATACCAAGATAACTGGATTTTGTACGACTCTCGCACAACGGCCTTCGGGGTGAAAAGAGAATATTACCTGGTCAAACTGAGTTGGATAGCTAGCCACAAGCACATGTTGGCAAGACAAAATAAGAGTCCAATAAAATGAAAAGCCGCGTGAAAAAAGAGCGCAACAGCAACAAAATCTATATTTTTTTTTTGCTCTTGACTTCTCTGTTCTACTGCGCACCTTCAACGGAACTACTATCTACTGAAATCTAAAGGTTCCAAATGCGGTAATCAAAAAGCTGAAGGGCTCTTTCTTTATTACATCGCCTAAACATGTTAGAAAACCACGAGAGCATGAAAGTAGAGCACATCAAAGTGAAATCCTTGCGTGTTCCTAGAAAACTTATGGACAAGCACTGCCATGTTGAAAACAAGCAAGAAGACGTAAAAATTCTGAGAGGAGCCGTATGAGGCGGAAGCCTCACGTACGGTTTTGAAGCCAAGCCGTTCCAGCAATGGAACGGCTTAGGAACCGATATGATGATTGGTTTAGGTACCCATTTTTGGGCTAATTCCCTTCTCATACTACCAAAAAATGAAATTCTTGCCGAATCCGAGTTTGCTACTTCAACAATTATCAAACTAATTCCTATTTTGTTTAGTACTTTAGGTGCTTTTATGGCATATAATATAAATTTTGTAGCAAATCCATTAACTTTTGCTTTGAAAACTAGTACTTTGGGTAATCGATTATATTGCTTTTTAAATAAGCGCTGGTTTTTTGATAAACTTTTTAATGACTTTATAGTTAGATTCTTTTTACGTTTTGGATATGAAGTTTCATTTAAAGTTTTAGACAAGGGTGCTATTGAAATCTTGGGACCTTATGGAATTTCGTACACATTTCGAAAATTAGCCAAGCAGATAAGTAAACTTCAAAGTGGTTTTGTTTATCATTATGCTTTTGTAATGTTGATTGGCTTAACCATATTTATTACCATAATAGGTCTGTGGGATTTTATTTCTTTTTGGGTAGATAATCGATTGTATTTTATTTACATAGTGAGTTTTCTATTTATTCATTTTGAAAACGACATTAGCACGAGCTAAAGAGGGCATACTTCCTTATATAATACCATGAAACTTTAAGGGACGCAATGATAAGCCAGTGCTACGCCCTTTTTTCGGCTTCGCTGAGAGGGAGGGCTGAGGCCCGACGAAGCCTAACAAGCAAAAAAAATAGATTTTTTGGAGCCTAAGCTATGCTCTGCGGTCTAGCTACGATAAATCGTAAAAAAAAATGGGTCCTCGAATAAAGCACGTTATTGCCTTGGGTCTATGAGGAATCTGAAAAAGAAGAAGAAAAAAGTAAAGGTTGGAATGATAGAATAATAAATCGAAAAAGAGAAAATGAAAAAAACCATAAAACGAAAAAAAAATTTTTCGGCTTTTTTTATCCTCCTCGATCGTGACTGAGGCCGTCTGGTCATAATAGCAAGCCCTAAAGCATTGAACAAAGCGGCAAAAGACGAAGCATGCAATTACATAGTATGCGCGTATAAAAGCTCATCAAGTTATGCAATTATTGCGGGCTTTATAGAAGTGCAGGGGGTTATGATGATATACCCATAAGGCCTCTATGGCTGGAAAGCCGAGAAGAAATGTGGACCCGCGGCCTGCGAAGAGAGCTGCGTCCCCGGGATCTTTTGGAAAAAGAGTAAACATTTATGTTACAATTTTTAGCTCCATTTTATTCCAATCTCAGTGGTCTTATTCTGTGTCCTTTGTTAGGAAGCATTATTCTTTTTGTTATCCCTAATCCCAGAATACGACTGATACAAAGTATTGGTTTGTGCACCTCTTTGATTACTTTTCTATATTCCCTTTTTTTTTGGATACAATTCGATAATTCTACAGCCAAATTTCAATTCGTGGAAACCATTCGATGGCTTCCTTATTCAAACATCAATTTTTATATAGGTATAGATGGTATCTCTTTATTTTTCGTAGTCTTGACCACATTTTTAATTCCTATTTGCATTTTAGTAGGTTGGTCCAGTATTAAAAGTTATAAAAAAGAGTATATGATAGCCTTTCTAATTTGTGAATCTTTCATGATTGCTGTATTTTGCATGGCGGATCTTTTATTATTTTATGTTTTTTTCGAAAGCGTTTTAATCCCTATGTTGTGCGGAGCTGAGCATCTGATATTCGCGGCGCGAAGCGCCGCCTCTGCAGGAGCCTTGTGCAGTAAACCCTTCTGAGCGATCTGAAGACCAGTAGGTTCGCGAAGCTTTCGGAGAAGGGTAGTCTTGTGTGTAAGCATAGCTTTTTGGTCGAACCCGTCGGATGACCTATTTGGGATTGGGGGGTACTTTGAGTGGGTACTTTGCAGGACTTCACTCTGCCTACTCGAATATTGTATAAACATGCAGGAAAGGGTGCTCCTAGGCAGAGAAGAATGGAGTTTTGCTACGAGAAAACAGTTTTCGTGAAGTCTAGGGGGTGCAGACACACTTGCGCGAATTACAGATGACAGCTACAAGGGTGGTGGGGAAAAAAAAGTACTCGACGCCTGGGGATGGACATAAATTTGTTAACTACCTATTGAGCTGACAAGGATAATCGTTCTGATCTTGAAAGAGGACCTCAGGTCAATTCCTCTGTAGGGAAGTTATTGGCGAGGCCGCGGGATGAGTCGCTGGGACAAAAAAGGAGACCGAAATGAAAAAATATTTTAAAACGCCAAGCCAAAAAAAGGCGTAAAGCGCTTTCTGCAAAAATCTATATAGTTTTTTTTTGCTTGGCTTTTATTCTCGGCTCATCCGCTATTTTGGGAAGGAGCCGTATGACGCGAGAGTGTCACGTACGGTTCTTTGAGAAGGGTGTGGGTACCTACAGGAGCTTTTTCTCGACTCATTTATCATGGGGAGATAAAGCCGAGGGCCTATCATCCCTTACTCTCCTATTATCATAGGGGTATGGGGTTCTAGACAAAGAAAAATTCAAGCAGCATATCAGTTTTTCTTATATACTTTACTTGGATCTGTCTTTATGCTCTTAGCCATTTTATTTATTTTTTTCCAAACAGGAACCACTGATTTACAAATATTATTAACCACAGAATTTAGTGAGCGGCGCCAAATATTGCTATGGATTGCTTTTTTTGCTTCTTTTTCCGTAAAAGTGCCTATGGTACCAGTTCATATTTGGTTACCTGAAGCTCACGTAGAGGCACCTACGGCTGGATCTGTAATATTAGCAGGAATTCTTTTGAAATTAGGAACCTATGGTTTTTTAAGATTTTCTATACCCATGTTTCCTGAAGCGACACTTTATTTTACTCCTTTCATTTATACTTTAAGCGTTATTGCTATTATATATACTTCCTTGACTACAATAAGACAAATCGATCTGAAGAAAATTATTGCCTATTCTTCAGTAGCTCATATGAATTTTGTGACTATTGGTATGTTTAGTCTAAACATACAAGGAATTGAAGGTAGTATTTTACTTATGTTAAGTCATGGAATGGTTTCTTCAGCCCTTTTTTTATGTGTTGGTGTTTTATATGACCGACATAAGACTCGACTTGTTAAATATTATGGAGGTTTAGTCAGCACCATGCCAATGTTCTCGACGATTTTCTTATTCTTCACCTTAGCCAATATGAGTTTACCCGGTACTAGCAGCTTTATCGGAGAATTTCTTATTTTAGTAGGAGCTTTCCAAAGAAATAGCTTAGTGGCCACATTAGCGGCACTTGGAATGATTTTAGGCGCAGCTTATTCTCTTTGGCTATATAATCGTGTAATTTTTGGGAATTTCAAACCCAAATTCCTCCAAAAATTCTCCGATTTAAATAGAAGAGAAGTTCTAATATTTTTCCCTTTTATTGTCGGAGTTATTTGGATGGGTGTTTACCCCGAAGTTTTCTTAGAGTGTATGCATACTTCCGTAAGTAACTTAGTGCAACATGGAAAATTTGATTGAAAAACATAAAAAAGAGGTTTGAAGAAATGTTTGAACATGATTTTTTAGCGCTTTTCCCAGAGATCTTTCTTATTAACGCAACCATCATTTTGCTTATTTATGGAGTTGTATTTAGTACCTCTAAAAAATATGATTATCCACCATTAGTGTGTAATGTTAGTTGGCTTGGTTTACTTAGTGTTGTGCGCCTAGGAGGGCGCGTTTGAGAAGACGATGGTTGAAAACAATCGCTCGGGTAGGCTCCCTAACCTTATGTGGGATCAGACCGCAAGGAACCATAGCATGGGTACTATCCGCGTTTCGTCGCAAGTACAATCGTACGCATAGGAGTAAGGTAACTTCCCCCGACGAAAGGCGGGGCCGGAAGGGCACGTGGGCTCGAACGCTACTCACGTGCGAGCAACTCTCCGGACGTAACTGTAATGGACAGAAAAAGTGGTACACGTAACTAAACGACAAGCAAACGGCCAAACGCGCAAACTAGGGATCATCCAAATGGACTCTATAGGAACCGGCTTTGATAAAAGCAGGGCGTAGCAAATTTGCTACGATTTTCAAAAAAAAATACTTTTGAAAATCCCTTAGAGACCAAGGCTTTAGCCAAAATGTACGGGTGACAGATCCTTCCACAATGTACCCTGAGAAATACACCGGGCAATTCATGTTAAGCATACGACGATGCCCTTTAGAGTGAAAGCCTCGGGGGAAAAGGAGGTAGGTGATAATGCGCTGTACTTTCCAGACGCGGCGCACGCCGCGTCTGGAAAGTACAGCAAACTCGGAGAAGCAATTTAGGATAATGTCATTAAAGAGAAAAAAAAAGATTTTTTTCGCTGAGTGCTACTTACTACTTTTAGCCTCATATTAATGAGACTTCCTACGTCAATATACAACCCTGAATAAAAGACTAAGGCAATAGCTAGATAAAACAGCGAATTTGATTAATTTACCTACAGACGTAACCAATAAAAGAATGGAAGACAATGTAGTATAACGCCAACTCCGAAATGATTAGTGTTTTATTTTGTTCATGCAGGCCCGGCCTTAGAGGGTTTCGGTCCGTAAACCTGAAAAAGTTATCATGGACGAGCCACATGCGGGGAAACCCGCACGTGTGGTTCTGACCGGGGGGGGAAAAAGCACCCTATCGGTATCTAATAACTATATTATTGGTCGCTTCTAGCACACCTCTAACTGTTGCCAATTTATTCTATAATAATTTAATAATAGACAATTTTACATATTTTTGCCAAATCTTTCTATTAATAAGTACGGCTAGCACTATAGTTATGTGTCTGGGTTATTTTAGAGAAGAGAGTTTGAATGCTTTTGAATCTATTGTCTTAATTCTACTTTCTACTTGCAGTATGCTCTTCATGATTTCGGCTTATGATTTAATTGCCATGTATTTAGCTATTGAGCTTCAAAGTTTATGTTTTTATGTGATTGCAGCATCAAAAAGAGACTCTGAATTTTCTACAGAAGCTGGCTTAAAATATTTTATTTTAGGTGCATTCTCCTCTGGAATTTTATTGTTTGGTTGTTCTATGATTTATGGATTTACTGGAGTTACCAATTTTGAGGAATTAGCTAAGATTTTCACTGGATATGAAATCACTTTATTTGGTGCTCAATCTAGTGGTATCTTTATGGGGATTCTATTTATTGCTGTAGGTTTTTTATTTAAGATAACAGCAGTTCCTTTTCATATGTGGGCACCTGATGTATACGAAGGTTCACCTACTCTGGTTACAGCATTCTTTTCTATCGCACCTAAAATATCTATTCTTGCCAATATGGTACGTGTTTTTATTTATAGTTTCTATGATCCAACATGGCAACAACTATTCTTTTTTTGCAGCATTGCTTCTATGATCTTAGGAGCATTGGCTGCAATGGCTCAAAACAAAGTCAAAAGACTTTTAGCTTATAGTTCTATTGGACATGTAGGTTATCTTTTTATTGGTTTTTCATGTGGAACCATAGAAGGGATTCAATCGCTACTAATTGGTGTTTTTATTTATGTATTAATGACCATCAATGTATTCGCCATAGTATTAGCATTACGTCAAAACCGTTTCAAATATATAGCAGATTTAGGTGCTTTAGCCAAAACTAATCCTATTTTAGCTATTACTCTGTCTATTACTATGTTTTCATACGCAGGAATACCCCCGTTAGCCGGATTTTGTAGCAAATTTTATTTGTTTTTTGCTGCTCTAGGCTGTGGAGCTTACTTATTAGCCTTAATAGGAGTTGTTACTAGTGTTATCAGTTGTTTTTATTATATACGCTTTGTGAAAATAATGTATTTTGATACACCTAAAAAATGGATTCTATATAAACCAATGGATCGTGAAAAATCCTTACTACTAGCAATTACTTTGTTTTTGATCAGTTTTTTCTTTTTATACCCTTCTCCTCTATTCTTAGTTAGCCATCAAATGGCACTAAGTCTATGTTTGTAAGTTGTATGTCTAATAAATAAATAAAATTTTTATAAGTTCAGCATAATATAATAGTAATAGTTGCATAATCCACAAGTCTGAATTGGATTCAAGACTGAATTCGAGCAAGGCCACAGAGCGTAGCTTTTCGCGGGGCGCGATAAAAAAAAAGAATTTTTTTCGCAGATTGGCCTTTGCTAAAAACGAGGAAAGCACTGCGCCTCCAATGACTCTCCGTACCGTTTTATTTCTTCATCCTCTCGGTTGTCTCCAGCCCCATCATTTGTTATGCGAATAATGTGGGCACAGCACCGGTTTAATTGCGTTTCGCGGAGAAATGATCACCGCAGCGTGAGGCTGCACCTGCGCCCTGAATCATGACAAATGATTTCTATTTGCCAAGCAACGAAGCGGCCCCCTATATTTGTCGGTCACTCTCTTCTGGTACCTTAAGCGACAGAAAAAAAAAAATAGATTTTTGGAGAAGAAAACTGGGTGAATAAAAACCCAAGCGGAAAAAGGGACTTGAACCCTCAACCTCAGCCTTGGCAAGGCTATACTCTACCATTAAGCTATTTCCGCCAGCTCCGACAAGACAGAACAATAGGAAAAAAGTAAGAAGGCCTTTACACTTATCAGATGTATTCTTTTAGTAGAATTTGATGGATAGGCCCATGCTTGGAAAGATTCGAACTCTCAACCCCCAAATCCGTAGTTTGGTGCTCTATCCGATTGAGCTACAAGCACAAATTTATTATTCTTAAGCACTACGTGTCATGTAGGCTGCATTACTACAAAGAAAAAACATATGTATATATGATATGAAAAAATATTTTAAGAATTGAAAAAAAAAAAGAGATATGCTTTTTTTTTCCCCTATTCATTTAAATTTAAGCGATGGTATACTTTGTAAATTAGGATAGTATTACCCTATTGCATTATTTCAAGGCCTTTATGCCTTCTGTGACTCGAAAAAGTTTATTATAGCACTGTGGTCAAATTAGTCAACATTTTGACCGCAGTTAAGTGATCTGGATGCATTATAACACGTTAGTAATCAAGTTCAAAAAAGAATACTTTGTTGATTTGATTAGCTCGCGTTTAGGTTTTACTGCTAAAAAAAAACAAAATATATATAGATTTTGTTTTCTCATTTCTCCTACCTAATTTATTGGCTCTATCCAAAAAGCGGAAATGCAGACGTTATTAAAGGTCGCTCTTGGTGTAATGTTGACCAGGTACAGAGTTTTTTTTTAGTTGAAAGCGTTATGGATTATCGTAGGTAAATGAAAAAAAAGGTGGCGTATAAACGGGCCACAGGCCGCAAATTGTACCACTTTTTTTTCTTTTTATTGCAGCGCAGCTCTGGCTGACCATTTTTCTCCGAAATAATTTTGTCCCTTTCGTCTAGGGGTATAGGACATCGTCTTTTCATGGCGAGAACACGGGTTCGAATCCCGTAAGGGATAGCCTTACTTACATATGCTCCGAGAGCCAAGCGAAATGAGCTTTCCAGTGCACGTAGGAATTTTTTGTCTGAAAAAGAAAAGGACACAAAAAAGTGGAAAAAAGACTTTTTTTTCAGTGTCTTCGCCCTTTATTCTAGTTTTTCACTGTTCTCCTTCATTCTTTTTTTTTGTGTCCTCCTGATGAATGAAAATCATAGAAAGCATAGTAATGAAAGGGCGCAGGGTATAGCGGCCAAAGGCCCCATTCCCATAACGAATAGAGCATAAGAAATAAGAAATAAAAATTTTATGCAACTTTCTAAAAAAAACCAAGTAAGTGAAATATGCCTACAATAAATCAATTGATTCGTCATGGTAGAAAGTCAAAACGGCGCACACAACGTACTCGAGCCTTAACTCAATGTCCTCAAAAGCAAGGAGTATGCCTGCGTGTTTCGACGAGAACACCAAAAAAACCTAATTCGGCTTTACGCAAGATAGCCAAAGTACGTTTAACCAATCGAAATGAGATAATTGCTTACATTCCCGGCGAAGGCCATAATTTGCAAGAGCATTCTGTGGTTATGGTTAGAGGGGGTAGAGCGAAAGATTTGCCAGGTGTAAAATACCATTGTATTCGAGGAATTAAAGATTTGCAAGGAATACCGAGTCGACGTCGAGGCAGATCTAAATATGGTACAAAAAAACCCAAAGATTCTATATGAATTTATTTGTCAAATCATCGAATTTCAGCTTTGTTTTTGGTTTATCAAAGGCAAAGGCGGGAATCAAAAAAAATGAAAATTGGCCATTTAGCGGAAAAAATATATTTTTTTTTTCAGAAAGCTTTTTTGCGCGTCGTTTATCGCATTGTAGATATTTATGCTATGCCCTTCCAGGGCATGTGCCATCAAGACCTAAAAGTCGTGGGGCAAGCATATACAATAGCTCAGACAATTTGGGCTATATCCGGGGCTTGCATGGTAAACAAAAACAATTAATAAAAAAATTGGTCCATATTTGCATGATTAATGGTAGAAAAACGAGATCTCGTGCTATTGTTTATAAAACTTTTCATTGTCTAGCTCAGCATGGCGATATATTAAGACTTTTGGTTAATGCCATAGAAAATGTCAAGCCTGTTTGTGAAGTGAAAAAGGTAAGAATTTCTGGTACTACTCAATTAGTACCATCTATTATAGCAACAAATCGTCAAGAAACCTTAGCCATTCGTTGGATGCTCGAAGCGGCAGCCAAACGACGTATTAACAAAAAAAGCATGAGCTTAGATCAATGTTTAGCTGATGAGATATTGGATGCTTCCCGAAAGATGGGGATTGCACGTAAAAAAAGGGATGATCTTCATAAACTGGCTCAAGCCAATCGTAGTTTTTCGCATTATAGATGGTGGTAAACTATTGAAAGTGGAAGAAAAAAGGGATCAGGCGACGAGGGAGGCGAAGCGCATTATTTAGAAACTTTTCTGCGCTTCGCCCCCTTTTGCTTTGCCCCATTCAGGGATTGGGGAAAGAAAAAAAAGGCCAAGCTTCGTTATGCGCTTGGCTACTCATTTATAAGGATCTCATGGCTTTTATCATAATTAAACTATTCGTCCTTTCTTAGAATTAGACATTAAGCGTCTCAGCGCAAGATAAGTTTGCCGCATCAAAGAAGGGTTGCAAGAGAGTGGGCGCAGCAAATATATATTTTTTTTGCTTGCTGTTTTTTCTATCAAAAAATCGACCAGAAAGCCAGTAATATTCGCGTAGTTTTTTTTTGTGCACCCTGCAGGTAGCGCACGATTATCAGCACACCGAGACGACTAAAGACAACTTTTGTCAAGCTGCGGGGGGGAGGAGTATCTGCGGCCTATTTGTTTTGGTAGGAATTAGTCCCCGGGGTCCTGGGACATTCGCTTCCGCCAACAGGGAACTCTACAAGGCCGCAGGGCGCAGCAAAATATATATATATATATAGAATATTTTTTTTTTCGTAGCTTTTTGCATCCCGCGCGTTCAAAGGTCTTCGACCATCGGTGTGCATTATTTTGCGTCATCAAAAGCAAATCCAGCTTTTTTATTATGGTTGATGATGACGCGCTTAAAAAGTAAAGAAGTGAGTGATGTAGCAACTGTTTTGATGCTCCTTACACCAGTCTTCTAATGAAGGTTTATAGCATCATTTAAATAAATACAAATTAAAATAGTAAAAACATAAGCTTGTAATATAGCAACACCTAATTCCAAACCAGTTAATGCGAATACTATTAGAAAAGGAGCAAGATGCGCTAAATACATAATACCTCCCATAGATAGCATAGTCCAAGCAAACCCGCTTAGAATCTTGACTAAACTATGACCAGCCATCATATTGGCGAATAAACGTATTCCTAGACTTAATGCGCGAAAACGATAGGAGATTAACTCGAGAAGTACTAGGAAGGGTGCTAACGGCAAGGGTACTCCTTGCGGCAATAAAATACTAAAAAAATGAAGCCCATGTGTTTGAAATCCAACTATAGTGATTCCGATAAAAAGAGATAATGAAAGACCCAGGGTAATTAGAAAATGACTGGTTACTGTAAAACTATAAGGTATCATACCAATAAGATTACTGAATAATAAAAAAAGAAAAGTGACAAAAATTAGAGGAAAAAAGCGTTGTTTCATCGAAGAAGGACCGCTTATTTGTTCATTTACCAAGTTAAGCACAAAATCATAAATAATTTCAACAAAGGATTGCCAAGCATTTGGTACTAAGTGTCCTCCATTTAAAGTAACGAAATGAACTAGAAGCAATACTAGACTGATAGTTAATAGCATAAACAAAGATGAATTGGGTCGGTAGGGGAAAAAAAGATTTTTTTTTTGCTCTATTTGAACCTTACTTAGGCCCAGGGTTTAAAGCCGTTCCCCTCCTATAGAACCGTACGTGATAGTTGCCCATCATACGGCTCCTCTCTCTTCGGGACCGGCCCAAGGCCCAATAGAGGCTTTATTTTGGCAGCCATCTTCAAAAAAGGATTTTTTTTTACTTAGCCGAAGAGAGCCAGGACTACATTCCTCGCCGCTTATTTTGTGGGAGGTTTTCTATCCATCCTCGAGCGCATTCCACAGTATCCTGGGCACTCGCCCTCATAGCCGTCACCCCAGTTGATCTACCCGCGCGTTCTGTCTAGGATTCTTTAGGCTCGACCGGCGTGTGCCGGCGTGAACATGGTTTGTATCCTGACCCAGGGGCTTCCTTTCACCGTCTACCATCGGCTATTTGAGTAGATCAGTCCTCATATTCGTCTCCCTTCCAAAAGAGCGGCCATTCTCGAGATTCGTAAACCTATCCTGTACAAAACACTTTCCTGACTCCACGGCATCGAAGTAAACGGGAGTTGGATTATCGTCTAAAACCCCGACGAAGTGTTTACACCATCGAGTAGTGGGCGCGAGCTCCGCACGTAAATGAAAGATAGAAATTTCCTATATGAATAGGAATCAATGGAATAATTGCAAATTGTTCTAGCGGACTGCAAGTCATGATGAATTCTCTTTTTTTTATTTTAGCGCGAGGCGAAACTAAGAAGCTGCTTCGTTGCTTGACGCTCTTCAAGGCAAAGTCTTGAGAGAAAAGAAAAAAATATTTTTCTTTCTTTCGGTATTTTTTCATATATATATATTATATATGATGAAGAAATACCTCGAAGCCAAACTTGATTTGCCCTACATTCGCGCAGCGAATAGAGCGTTAATTTCTATTTATGTTTTTCTTTTCTTAAATAATGAATGGTAACTTTTTGGAAAAAAAGGAAAACGAAGCATAATCAAATGGATTTGAAGAGCTAAAAAAAAATCTTTTTTTTTACTTTTCTGCATTTTAGAATATATATGAAAAAAAATCTATCTATTTTTGTGCGCCTAGATTTTTTGTTGGTTTGCTGCGCGCTTTTCTTCTATAAGCTAATGGACAAAGTATGCGTGATTTTGTGCCATCCATGTTCGTTCTAGAAGAGAATAGAACTCAAAGTTTCTAAGCCTCTCCTTGCCCCAATTCCATAAGTTGGGGTCTTCGACCCCAACCATGTGCTTTCCAATATTTGGTCAACGAGCAAAAGTGAAAAGCGCTCATTTACATAGCTAATTTATGAATCGTTTCGTACGGAAACAACTCGAAGCGGTTTCAGCTCTGGGAGCCTTCGGTGATGCAAGGTTCAAGAGTGTCTAAGGGCACAAAGAATAAAGTTTAGAAATAAAGATGGTCATTAATTATCATACATGATGAATTTGCTTTATACGAATTCAAAATCGAAAATAGTCTACGGATTTCACGAGCGAAAAATAGTTTTGTACGCAAAGTTCGCCATCCATTTACTATTACGATATATCGAGATTTATCTACTCGACTGACGAGAACCTGAGACACTTTTTATTTATGATGTCGTTCCACGAAGCCTTCTAATGAGCTATATCCAAAGCGGGGGGAAGGAAGCGGATAAGAAAAAAAAAATACATATTTTTTTTGCTTCCTGTTGCACTTTATAACCGAAGGCTTCTTTCGTATCGAGAGCGCTCTTATTTCGCACTTCTTCTTCTGCTCCAGCAGGATCTCTTTCTCATGGGGCTCTTTTCTTATGACGTGTACATGTGTTGGCTTTAGTTGTTTTTTTGCTTGGTTTGTGTTTGCTCGCATCATCTGGAGAACAGATGATGCGTAGAAAAAAAATCTATATATTTTTTTTCATTGTTAAAGCAAATGATAAAAGGGACTTAGTAAAATAACCATGATACTTTTTTCTGTTTTTTCGAGCATTGCTTTAGTCTCTAGTGTTATGGTAATACGTGCTAAAAATCCAGTCCATTCTGTTTTATTTTTCATCTTAGTTTTTTTTAACACTTCGGGTTTACTTGTTTTGTTAGGTCTTGACTTTTTCGCCATGATTTTTTTGGTGGTTTATGTAGGAGCTATTGCCGTTTTATTTTTATTTGTAGTTATGATGTTGAATATTAAAATAGCAGAAATTCACGAGAATGTATTGCGTTATTTACCTGTAGGTGGTATTATTGGAGTTATTTTTTTGTTGGAAATTTTTTTTATTGTAGATAATGATTACATTCCAATATTACCAACGGAATTGAGTACAACTTATTTAACATATACAGTTTATGCTGAAAAGATACAAAGTTGGACTAATTTGGAAACATTAGGCAATTTACTTTATACCACCTATTTTGTTTTGTTTTTGGTTTCTAGTCTTATTTTACTAGTAGCTATGATTGGGGCTATAGTACTTACTATGCATAAAACTACTCAAGTCAAAAGACAGGATGTGTTCCGACAAAATGCTATAGATTTTAAAAATACTATCAAAAAAATCAGAGATATTTGAAGGCTTCAGCTCTCTGAAGCCATTAAGAAGCTCAAAAAAAAGGTATATATATTTTTTTTTGTACGCTTCTTCTTTTTTATGTTGTGCCTTCTTAATCTCCGCTTTTCTTTTGCACAAAGCAAAGGAAGCGGGTAAACCCCCGGAAAGCGAAGGTTTTCCGGGACTAAAGTCCTTCGTAAAGCCAATAATGAATATGGAGCGAAAAGAAGAAAAGGTACATACAAAAATATAGATTTTTTTGACGTATGCCGGGGCGGACGACTTAAGGCCTACTTTACATTTTAGTGGTCGAACAATCGAAAAGTAAACAAATTTTCTATTTTCTAAAAGAAATTGCCGCGTGCTGCAAGCGCCAAAAAGCGTGGCGCGGAGCAACAAATAAAAATAGAGGTGGTGGCATGACGGCTCGTTTTCTTTTCCAAGTGACTGCATTGCCGTTGATGCATTTATCTTTTCTATCCAATTCAAACCCCCTTACTGCGACTTTTGCCTCTATGGCCAAAGGCGCGAAACGCAGCCAAATATTTTTTCCTGTTCTTTTTCTAGGAGTTCCGCAGTTAGCGCAAATGACTGTTAAGTGCGTTGAATATATTGACACAGGATTTAGCTTTTTACTATGCCATTGTTTAGAGCATGTCTAAACAACTACCTTACCTTTATCTGGAGACAAATTTGGAAAACGCAGCATACTATAGATTATGTCTAAGTTAGGCCTCATATGGATAAATCTTATTTATGGTTAAACGCAATTCATTTGGGTTTTTTTAGCTCTTGTTTATGTAAGTATAGCATGGTCAAGCGATCAAGCATAAAGCATGTAAATTTTTAATGTGTTTCCGCTTTGCGCTTAGTTTTGAATTCTGAATCATGGGGCTACTCTATGGCGTAGCATCTAATTACTATGTTATTGCAGAACTGAATCAAAGCCAAGTGGTTTTTCTATTCTATGAATAATTAACAAGTTGCATAATCTGCTACTTTGAATTTTTTTTAAGCATTGTATTGGTTTGACTGTCTGTTTCTAAGAGGTTAGTTATACTTATTAAAGCAAATAACCGAAGCCTTTGTAGGCTCTATTTCTCCTATATGATGGCACATGGTTAACGGAAGATTAATACTGATCAGGTAGAACAGATTCAGTTGTGCGAAGCACAATAATGAATGCGAAGCACTCGAAATGCATGATGCATCTTTAGTGTAGGGCCGAAGGCGCGGGCTTATTCGGATGTAAGTATGTAGGTTGTGTAGGTTTTTCCATTAATAAAGAGATCTATATTTTAGAAGGCTTAGCCCCCTCTACTTGAAAGGGCGGGACCTTCTCTTTCTCTCCTCTGCGTTTTCCTTTCCTTTCTTTTGTTTTTTATCTTTCTCTTTTTCTTCTCTCAAATAATCAAGTTATTATTCTAAATAAAAATATATGTATATAGAAGGAGAGAGAGGCTTGGCCTCTCTCTCTTCAGGAGACAACAATGCTGTTAGGGAATCCTTAAGTCTGAATGTAAAGGCTTGGGTTACTAATGAATGAATCCCAGGAGTGGGCAAACTACAAAGAAAAAAAAATATGAAAAAGCCTTGGAAGTCATGAGTACACTCCAATAGACGACTAGGATCTTAGACCTTCAGAACGTAGCCGACACTTTATATAATAGAAAAGGGTTGTTGACGCGGTCTACTGGCCACCCCTCGTGACGGAAAATGCATTTGCTTCGGCTTATGCCTTCCATCTTTAATTCTATTAATTGGTTCTTTCAGCCGAAGCGGTCTTGCGATAGAACCCAGACTCCACCGTCTATAATAAATAGTTTATTTTGATGATGGGAATATTTTGGCTTTTTATGAGAATAAGGTAGACTAGAAAAGCCCTACGAATAAAAGTAAACTTAATAGGTAATAATCTGGGACTTCAGTACTCTTAACGTTTAGAGCTTAGGAAAGTGTTACGCATAGATGAAAAAAGAAAAATAATCTTATTATCTTTATTTAGCGTGGAATCTTAGGTTTAAAGTTCAAAATATTTTCTATTTTAAAGGTTGTTTAAATAAAATGACATAAAACAACCACACAAAGTTTTCATAATTCTCTGTCATTTTGGCAAAACGAAGACCTGTAGAGGCTGTTAAGATAGCTGCTAATGCCATAGGCGCTTTTACTGCGGCGGGGTACTTGGTTGTACGTGCACAATTTAAATAGAGCGAATGCATTAGAATTGTAAGAAAAAAGCCTAAAATTGAAAAAGCTAAAGTTCAATTATAAGGTACTTATTAATGAAGCTAAAAACACGGATCAGCTTTTGGAAGAAATTGAAGAGCGTTAAATGAAAGAAATTAAGGCTTGTTGGTTGGGTAGTAAAAAAAATGAGTACTGATGAAGAATGAACAGCCACGTCTAGATGATGCTGTTTAGCGTGTAGTAGAAGCTAAATACAACAAGCTGCAAGCTAAGAAGGGTCTTTGCGCGACAAGATTCGAGATCAGTATGCGGAACAAACGACCATAAAAGAAAAGCCACGAGTATCATAGGCAGACCTTCAACAGGCACCTAAAAAAAAATTACCACCTAAATTATCTATTAAGTACCCTGTCCCAAACGCAAACTTCTTCGTTTTTATAAGATATGAAGTATAAGATATGAAGGTATTTTTGTTTCTCGAAGAGCCATCGGGAACTTAGGTTCTTTTATTTATCGAGTTTCGCAAGTATATCTTTCTTAGGATCTAAATCCTATTAATTTGAACGTAGAGTTGTATGATGCGAAACTATCACTTACGGGGTGGGTTTAATCTTAGATTTTTTTATTTTCTGGGTTTTTATGGGATTATTATCGCGGGTTTGTCTATCCTAATGGGCGTCTAACAAAAAAATCGATTTTTTTGTTGGTTGGCCCTTTTGTGGGGCCTGTTGAAGGGCCGAAGTAGTTCTGAAAAAAACAAGAATATACCAAATGAGTTTGAAAAATACATGGCTATTTCCAATTGGTTATTGTGACGCTGCGGAACCTTGGCAATTAGGATTTCAAGACGCAGCAACACCTATGATGCAAGGAATAATTGAGTGCGCCTAGATATATCATCACGGTTGCAGAGCTCTGCTCCAACTCTGCCATATCTGCTCGAGCTGGCTATCGCCAGGATGTGAGCTACACAGGTGGGGCATCCTTAGCAATAAGATTGCCCCGAAAGCATCATGTGAAACTCGCAGAACATTGAGACTGCCCTCACTAGGATGCTTCGACAAGGCATAAGGGAAGATCAGGATAACAAACTTGATACGTGAATCTAGTCCATCCAATTCTGGACCGTATGTCTGGAGCAGAATATCAAGGCATACGCGTGGATAGTAAGCCTGCAAAACGGCCGAACTCGCGCTCGATATCAATTGCGAACACGGGACTTGAGTCCCCACGTAGCACTCTATACAGGAATAGCCCGAGAAATCAGGCATTCACGCAAGGATCTAACCCTTGAAAATCCGTGATGGTGGAAGCTGGGGAACTAACTCCCTGTACAAGGAGAATTCAGAGATCCCGTAGTAAGAATGCATAGTTTTAGCTATTAAGGGGATCAACCTAAGACCGTTTCGTATCCTCTCTGAGGTACATACAGAAGGGGCTTTGAAAAAAAAAATATATCTATTTTTTCCCCCTTATCTCAGTCAAAAAGCGAATAAAAGCCTGTAAATGCCAGAATGAAGCATACAATGGACTGTTACGCACTCAACGATACCACCATCATCTTAACTACGTGTTACGAAGCAATCAGTTTATAGCCTCGATGATGCCACTGCGCGATAGTTTGTGGAATAAAGCAAGCAAAAAAAATATATATATATATTTTTTTTTGCTTGCTTCTGTGCAAGCTTCTTTGCTGACTGATTGTCTAACACATGCCCACTTTGTTCGCCTTGCGAACAAAGGAAGATGCGCGTAGCGCCGTTACGTTTCCTATTTTGTTTTGGAGAAGAGGGCAAAGCATGCTTCTTTGCCCCTTCTCAGGCCAAGGTTCGAGGTAGCGAGCTTTATGACGGAAAACTGTCACGTATGGTTCTGAGGGCAGACACCGAGCGCTGACCCCTATCTTACATCATGATATTTTTTTCTTTTTAATAATTATTTTGATCTTTGTATTATGGATGTTGGTTCGCGCTTTATGGCATTTTCACTATAAAAGAAATCCAATTCCGGAAAGAATTGTCCATGGGACTACTATAGAGATTATTTGGACCATTTTTCCTAGTATTATTTTGATGTTTATCGCTATACCGTCTTTTGCTTTATTATATTCAATGGACGAGGTAGTAGATCCAACAATTACTATCAAAGCTATTGGACATCAACGGTATTGGAGTGCGCCCTTTTACAAGAATAATGGAAGTGCAACGAAATGCACCGGACTGGTTCTATGGTCTGCAAAGCTTCTGGCTTACCAAAAGAAAGATGAGCCAAAATCATTCTTCGTTTGACGTTGAAAGACTTGAGAGACTAGAGCATGCCAGAAACGGGGAGTTAAGGTTAAACCTATAGACTGAAAAGGCTCCCCTAGCTAATAGGCCTATGGTTCCATTCTTTAAGTCGCTAGAGGTACACATTCCTCTTCTCGATGTAGGCAATATACGAGAAATAGACTGCTCAGCCTGCAATGTCCAATAACAGCGCTGAAATATTGAATCTATCAGCACCACAGCCAGTGGCATACGACTTCGAATCTAACAGGCCCGGCCCCGTCATTTTTTGGAATAGGGGATCCCCTAACGTTGGCAACAACCACGGTAGTGGCAAAACTGCCGGAAGAAGAAGAACGAGCCTCTCCGAGGCTTGCTCTTCTCCTTTGGGGACGGAGGTCCTCCAATAGGTAACATCAAGAACAAGAACTTTACCTTTACCGAAGGGGGCCAGCGCTTATACTGTACTGAAGTCTCGGCCGCTCGCGAGGGACGTCGCGCAATTTCGGCGAAAACTCAAGGGTCACAGAGAATTTACTTACGGTGGAAATGTTACTACTATTTTAATCTATTCGACCTAATAAAAAGTTACAAAACTGCATATCGCAAGATCAAATGAAAATTTGGGAACATTACTTCAGGAGTCGGCGAGTCCACTCTCGACGATTCAGGGCGTGACCCGTCTTATCATCATCGATAAAATGAAGGACAGATCCTTTCAGTTTCAAGCAACCGGTAAGTTTTTTAAAACATCAATAGGTGCTAGGAACAAGAAGGAAACAGGAAGCCTATTGCTAGAAAACAATGGGCGAGCACATAAGGCCCAGAGATTGATAAATAAACCATGGGTTCACTGGGTCATTCCTACCTACAACTTGGACTATCACCCCTTTTTTCGAACGTTACACTTATTGAACAAAGGATAACTAGATTGGATTCGTTTTATGTGGTTAACTATGCAGTAAGGTCCCATACTTTTTTTCTTCTATATGATCTGTGTCTTGCTTGTAAAATTACTGAAATTGCGGAAGCACATTATTACAGACATATTAACAAAAAGGCCAAAGTTTTGACCTTGAAAGGTTTCACTAAGATCATAGTTCAATAAAACAAGAAGCAGACCCCTGATAACGGCACCTGAAGATCCACTGTAGTATATTACGTTTTATTCCCGGGTAAAAAAGAACTAGACATTCTACTCTTCGAGTTTTGATGAGCGTGGAGAGCTGTCTGCGGGGAAACTTGCAAGTACAGTTTGGTGGGAGGCGTATGGGCTCTTGGGACCAAGGACTGGTCGTCGACCCAACCTTATGAGTATTCAGACTATAACAGTTCTGATGAACAGTCACTAACTTTTGATAGTTATATGATTCCAGAAGATGACTTAGAATTGGGTCAATTGCGCTTATTAGAAGTAGACAATCGAGTAGTTGTACCAGCAAAAACTCATCTACGTATGATTATAACATCTGCTGATGTACTTCATAGCTGGGCTGTACCCTCCTTAGGTGTAAAATGTGATGCTGTACCTGGTCGTTTAAATCAGACTTCCATTTTTATTAAACGAGAAGGAGTTTACTATGGTCAGTGCAGTGAACTTTGTGGAACTAATCATGCGTTTATGCGTGCGCCCGAATAAATAGGCCGACTGCTGAGCCTATTCTGGCTCAGTCGCACTTTCTCGAACAAGACAAACCTGGGTGCGAGCTATCCAAAAAAGCTATCATAGCAATATCATGGCTAGAGCAGTAGGGAAAAGCCGGGGATCGATGGGCCTGCCCCCATTAGGGCTCCCCGGGAAAGCAGAGGATATGGTTAGGATAACGAGCTTGAAACGCGGAGCCCGTCCTAAGCTGGACCGAACGTCCCAAGCAGGATATAGCGGCGAGCGAGTGGTTAGTAAACCAATAGTGTTAAACCCGCAGTTGATGGCATTAGCTTCTGCGGCACTCGGGAAACCACAGGGCACTCCATACAGAGTAAGTCCGAGAGATCAGACGCCCGCGCAAGGACCTAAATTCTCACTAGGAGGTAAAACCTAATTCGGACCTATGGAAGTCGGGGCTAAACATCCCCATGACAGTGTCGTGAGGGAGTTCAGAGGCCTCATAGTATTACAGGCCTCTTCAGGTCATGCGAAGGGGGCCAATCCAAGATCGTACTTTTCCTTTACTAAGACAACAGGAGCTCTCAACAAGTCTATACGCTAGTTTACGCTCAAGTTAAACTGGACAGATCTTGTTTGTCTCTCAACGGCCATATAGGTAAAAATCTACAAAAGCAAACACGGCAGATACTACTATGGATTCACCCCAATGAATATTGAGCGATTCTTTGTTTGGTACGAGGCTATTTGAAAAAAGCAAAAAAAAATGACACCGAGATCTGTAAGGAATACTCTGAATAGAAAAAAACCCCAGCCCATTTAGTAAATAAGCCGAGCAAAAGTCATTTATTTTTCACACCGCCAAAAATACCCAAGCCAAGCGAGATCAAAACGAGGGCAGCAGCACCGTGTGAAAAGACCTCCGGCTAATGCTGGAGGTCCTATTTTCTGCCTACTTTATTTGGTTGCTTGCGCGGATTTCGGCCTCACAAAGGAAGCCAAGGATATGTTCCAATTACACGCGGGCCCGCTAAGGGCCGAAGGCCATAAAGGTTTTTAAGTTTGAGCAATTAGCGCTCCCGCGTAAGATTGTAGATGCGAGCTGGGGCGCCAAAATTGGCTCGCTCGGGGTTATTTTGATTGTGTACTATTTACAGATCTAATCGGGGAGATATACATAGAGGTGAGAGACGTAAGAGCTAAAATTCGCTCGGGAAATGTTACCTATGACTAGTGTAAGTATAAAACTGCTGTGTGGACAACAAATACCACGGCGCCGCCAACAGTGATTTGTGGGCTGCGGCGCAGATTAAGATACTGAGAACTCTAACTATTTTGCCTAAGGTCCAAGGTTAAGATCTAGGAAGGTGAGCAGTACGAGCTGAAAGGCTCCCATACTGTTCGGAGGGCAGGGGCTCTTCCTGACCCCTATCCATTGTTGTAGAAGCTGTTTCTTTGGATGATTATGTTTCTTGGATATCAAATAAATTAGACTAAAAAGCAAACAGCACGAATTATGAGTGTCTCTCAAAAGCATCCTTATCATTTAGTAGATCCAAGTCCATGGCCTCTTTTGGGTTCATTGGGAGCTTTGGCAAGCACCATTGGTGGTGTTATGTACATGCACTCTTTTATGGGAGGTGGAACACTTCTTAGCTTAGGTTTGGGAATGATCCTATATACTATGTTTGTATGGTGGCGCGATGTTATACGTGAATCCACTTACGAAGGACATCATACATTTGTGGTCCAATTAGGACTTCGCTATGGTATGATTTTGTTCATTGTGTCTGAAGTCATGTCTTTTTTAGCTTTCTTTTGGGCTTTTTTTCATTCTTCTTTGGCACCTACGGTAGAAATTGGAGCTATTCGGCCCCCCAAAGGAATTGATGTGTTAAATCCTTGGGGAATTCCTTTTCTAAATACCCTTATTTTACTTTCATCTGGAGCTGCCGTGACTTGGGCTCATCATGCTATATTAGCTGGATTCAAAAAACAAGCTGTTTATGCTTTAGTAGCTACCAGGCGACCGTCAGATTACCAAGGAAACTTTTTGATTACCTCTCGTAATCATACCATTGCTGATGCTCGCAATGAGACGGATGCAACTTACCATTTAAACCAACCGGGACAATAGCATGTTGCAAAAGGAAAAGACAGGGTTGACCAACTCTAGAGAACTTTTCCGACCGTGTCTTGGAAATATAGCCGAATGGGTCATTCATGAATGTGAGGTGTTTATGAGACACTAACTCGAGCGTGTTCGGTCAGGTTATTGACCAACCGAAAATATTACAGCGCTATCTCCTCCATGGCAGAATGGTAGCCTGCCTGTGGCAGAGCAGGAGGAGGTCCCAATTTCAATATGAAACAAAAACACTGGAAACACGGCTGCTTTTTTGTCCGAACTAGCACTATTAGTTGGAAATCTTATGTGTTTTCATGTAAGTATAAGAGTACCTTGGTAGTACCGGTGAACTAGATAGCCATGATCCGGCTATCTGGGACGGAGGACTCGTAGTATCCGCCTACCCGAAAGAGAGCTGGCAACAGTAAAGCACTTGACTCGATCTCATTCGTTTAAGGGCAAAGCGAGAAGGAGTCTAAATCATTGTACAGAAATGATTTTCATTTATGGACTTTACCTGATTGACACGGGAAATCTGACTTCAGGTCTGAATAGAATTAAGCCTAAGCCTTTATAAAGCACTACGTGCCCTATAGAGTAAAAAATCAGGTTGGTGAGCCGTGTGATAGGTAACTATCTTGCACGGTTCGGAGAGCACTTTATTATGTCAGATGAGTAAACGGCGACCAAGTTGTACGGCTCTATGAAGTAACTTTTGACTCTACCATTTTGTTGGCTCTAGTCTTCACCGGGTTTCAAGGAATGGAATATGTAGAAGCACCTTTCACGATTTCTGATGGTATTTATGGTTCTACCTTTTTTTTAGCCACAGGGTTTCATGGTTTTCATGTTATTATAGGTACCATTTTCCTAATAATATGCGCTATTCGTCAATATCTAGGGCATTTTACCCAAACGCATCACTTTGGCTTTGAAGCAGCTGCTTGGTACCGGCATTTTGTTGACGTGGTTTGGTTATTCCTATTTGTATCCATTTATTGGTGGGGAGGTAATTAAAAAAAAGAAAAAAAATCTGAAACAGTTTTTTTACCAACCTAATCATACTTTATTTAAAGATAGAATTTCCTTTAGTCTGCTTTTTTTTCCAAGAACTGGGCTTGTAATGATGCTGGTATTCGTGATTAATTCTAGCGATTCTAATATGGATCCTAGTACTTTTTAGAAGGAAGGTATCCATATACTGGTGATGTCACGAGGCAAATATTTTGATAGACTTAAAAGTTATAAATAACTTAATTATTACTCTAAGAGGAAGCTTGAGGTCTATAAGGGGCATTATGATGTCAATCCAGAGGGCATAAAAAGCATCCCGACCTTGTCGCTGAAAAAAGAATATGTTTGCTATGCCCTATCACGTAATATGCAACCTGCCTTTTTTTCTAATAGCAGTTGAATGGATAAAACCCTAGCTGCTTAAAAGCGACCGTTAGATTTGCATAAGAAAAGCGAAGAAGGTGGTTGACCAAGGCCGCGCGGCACGCGCGTGCTTGTCCTAGGCCGGTTTGCTTAGGGTGTTGCTTACGCAGCGCTTTGGAGAAGCTTTGTGCTGATGGTATACCAGTAACATTTTTTTTGTGGGAACCGAATAATAAATATAGCTTTGTGGTCTTCTTCGTCCATCCTGCGGGGGTGCGCGGCTTATGTGAGAACCCGCGCGCCCCCCTCCCCCTCCTTTTCGTGTCTGTCTGGCCTCGACCGCTTCGTTCATAAAACGTGGCATTATGTAAAGTTTACATACATATTAAAATAGATGGGCTAGATGCACTAAACAATAAAACTACTTCATTAATTATAGGAAATGCTTATATGTATTTTGGAAAGATGCGTAGCATTTGGTTGGTTTTGCAAACAAAGAAAAAAAAATATATATATATTTTTTTCTTTGTTTTACTAATCAGTAGAAAAATATGCTATGCTCCGCGGCCTAGTTGATTTTACGAGCTTGTTGGATCAGCCCGAATTGAATCAAAGCTTTGGAAAGGCTGAAAAGCCGGTTCTTCGATTGAACATGGAAAAAGAGAAATGAATGCATTCTTCTCGCGCAAGTGTTTTGTCAATGCCTAAAAGCAAGGAGCCGTAAACCATATATAGAGCAAAAAAATCTATATATAGCTCCGCGGTAGGTGTCTGTGGCACTGGCCATAGCGAATGTTGGTGTCATGTTCATAATTCTTATGACATTTCACAACTTTATTCTAGAAAAAAAAGGCAACAAAATGAGACTGTATATCATTGGTATTTTAGCGAAAATACTTGGAATAATAATACCCCTTTTACTAGGAGTAGCCTTCTTAGTTCTAGCTGAACGTAAAATAATGGCTTCTATGCAACGTAGAAAGGGTCCTAATGTTGTGGGATTGTTTGGATTGTTACAACCTTTAGCAGATGGTTTGAAATTGATGATAAAAGAACCTATTTTACCAAGTAGTGCTAATTTATTTATTTTTCTAATGGCTCCCGTAATTACATTTATGTTAAGTTTGGTTGCTTGGGCTGTTATACCGCGCGCCGTGCAAGGTGCTTTCGTCGCTATGGGGCATATCCTGGTGCCCGATCTCTAGTCTGCGTTAATGGAGTAAATCACCCAGAGGTAGCGTTGCCGCAATGCGCGTGGAAAAGCATCTGGGAAACCAAGTCACAACCCATATTTCAAAGGACGACTCGGAAGATACTGTTGGGGTTGATGAGGCTGACGAATCCGAATTACGTAGCTGCTGAACGACAGCATTCACCAAGCCAGCGGGTAACGACTTGGTCCTGGAATCGGTTCTTTTGGTAGGTATAACGGAGGCCGAAGACGGAAAAAAAGAAAGATTTTCGGGGGCATTCTCAGTAAGGGAATAATACTATGCGGACATCTTACCTCGACAAACAGGTGAAAAAAGTCGAAGACGCAATCACGGGATCGACCTACTCTCTAGTGAGAGGGTCGGCGGAGCCGCTATAGTAAGTAAATAGGGAAATCGACCAAGCCAGGTACTGAAGGGCGGCAGTCATGATTCGATGGTAGAGCGCCACAAATAATGTGGTGAAGGCGGCGACGCTTCAACTCTTCTGAGAAGACGGGTTGGTCATAGCAGACACAATAATGCTGCTACGATCTCATTCAATAAGTACCTCGTAAAGCGCGTCAATATATATATATATATATATATAGATTTTTGTTGATGTGCTTTAGTAAATCAGTGACGGAGAGCTTTATGACGGAAAACTGTCACGTATGGTTCGGAGGGCGGGGAAATCTCCGACCCCTACTTTTGATTATGGTATGGTATTGTCAGATTTAAATGTAGGTATACTTTATCTATTTGCTATATCTTCTTTAGGCGTTTATGGTATTATTACAGCAGGCTGGTCCAGTAATTCTAAATATGCTTTTCTAGGAGCATTACGATCTGCAGCTCAAATGGTTTCTTATGAAGTTTCTATCGGTCTTATTATTATCACCGTACTCATTTGTGTAGGTTCTCGTAATTTTAGTGAGATTGTAATCGCGCAAAAGCAGATATGGTTTGCTGTGCCCTTGTTTCCCGTATTTATTATGTTCTTCATTTCTTGTTTAGCAGAAACTAATCGAGCTCCTTTTGATTTACCAGAAGCAGAAGCTGAATTAGTCGCGGGCTATAATGTAGAATATTCTTCGATGGGTTTTGCTCTTTTTTTTTTAGGGGAATATGCTAATATGATCTTAATGAGGTGTGGAGCTTTGCATCTGACATTCGTTGGGTTGCGGCCCTCTGCAGGAGCCAGTGCCCTTTTAAGGGCCTTGTGCAGTAAATCCTTCTGAGCGATCTGAAGACCAGTAGGCTTGCGAAGCTTTCGGAGAAGGGTAGCCTGGTGTGTCAGCACAACAACGAAACGCGAACTCATCGGACGACCTATCTAAGACTAGGGAGATACCCTAACTAAGTGGGTACCTCGTAACTTTTCCCCAGACCTATACGTGTACCGAATGCTCATACGGGAAAGTGCGCTCCTAGGTCTGGAACTAGGGAGGGTTGCTGCGAGAAAAAACTTCTCGTCTCATCCAGGGGGTGCGAACACACCTGCGCGAATTACAGATGACAGCTACAAGGGTGGCAGGGGAAGGAAACAGTACCCCATATCCGGGGATGAATGTAAACCCATTGAACAGGGATAATCATTCTGGTTCTGGGAGATAGAACTCAGCGGCGGTGGTGGACATTAGTCTGAAAATCGGGCGTAGCGAGCCCAAATCACTAGGGCGCAAAGCGCAGCACCTATATTATTGCGGACAATAGACTACTACTCGCGCCTTATTATGAGCGAATCCAGTCTAAACCAAGCAGCTTAAAATCTGACGGAAAAGAAATTTTTCCCGCTCTGTGCCGATCATCCACACTCAAACATCCATGCGAGGCCTTCGTGATTCGAAAACCTAAGCGTAGCTTTGGTTAGAGGGGATGAGACTCCAGATTTCCAGAACGGAGCCGTATGACGCGAAAGTTTCATGTACGGTTCTTTGAGAAGGGTGTGAATATTTATTATTCTCAGGCCCCAAGGGGCCACGAAGCTACACCCTTACTCTCCTAGTCTATGTACATTGCTTTTTCTAGGAGGTTGGCTGCCCATCCTAGATATTCCTATTTTTTATGTGATTCCGGGTTCGATTTGGTTTAGTATCAAGGTTCTTTTCTTTTTGTTTGTATATATATGGGTTCGTGCAGCATTTCCACGATATCGTTATGACCAATTAATGAGGCTTGGTTGGAAAGTATTCTTACCTTTATCATTAGCTTGGGTAGTTTTTGTATCTGGTGTTCTAGTAGCCTTTGACTGGCTCCCTTAATTCATTGAACAATTTCACTGCAGTGCAACTAAAAAATATATATTTTTAATTAAAAAAAACTGCGTTAAATAGCAGCTAAAAAACCAAATGAATTGATTATTGATTAGAAGAAATATAAAATAATATATTTTATTCGTTCTATTAACTTCATAAATGCAGGCTTTGAGAGAAGGAGAGAGAGGCCAAGCCTCTCTCTCTCTTTGAGCGTTCCAAAACGAATAAAATATATATATATATATTTTTTTTATCTAAGGCCTTGTAATGATGGGTAAATCCTGCCCATGATGGATTGCGTTAATCATGAAGAACACAAAGTTTCCATGATCCGCGAAAACGAGAAAGCACGAAACATTCATATGGCAAGACGACTATCGATTCTTAAACAACCTATATTTTCTACATTTAACAATCATTTGATAGATTATCCAACCCCAAGCAATATAAGTTATTGGTGGAGTTTTGGTTCATTGGCTGGTCTTTGCTTGTTCATTCAGATAATTACAGGCGTTTTTTTAGCTATGCATTATACGCCTCATGTGGATTTAGCTTTCTTAAGCGTAGAACACATCATGAGAGATGTGAAAGGCGGCTGGTTGCTTCGTTATATGCATGCTAATGGGGCAAGTATGTTTTTCATTGTGGTTTATCTTCATATTTTTCGTGGTCTATATTATGGAAGTTATTCGAGTCCTAGGGAATTAGTTTGGTGTCTTGGAGTTGTCATTTTACTTTTAATGATTATAACAGCTTTTATAGGATACGTACTACCGTGGGGTCAATTTGGCCCCTCCTTCTACTAATAGGAGGATAAAAAACCCCACTAAATGCGGGAAACTCTTTATTACTAAGGTACTTTTCTCCCATGAAAGGCGCGAAATGGATGATTTTTGGTGGCGATCCCTAAAATTGTAGCCTTGCTGTCTTGTGTGGGTTTAAATTCTAAGTAAAAATCCTTAGCATGTCATCATAGACAATCCGCAGGAAAACTTTTGCTACACAAGAATAGGCGTCTTCGGCCTTGGAAAAAATAGCATAGAGATTTCCTCAGAGACTACACGTGGGGTGCCTAGTCTATCATCGATCTTTGGCTAGGTAAATATATAGTCCCGTTTCTCTCTAAAAAGTCATGTCTATTTCACTCTAATGAATGAATAAATAAAGGCCGGAGGCCTATTGGAGTCTTCTTATGGTCTGGTCTATTTAAGGCGTATATTAAGTTTTTATTTATAAGCCTTACTTAAGCAGCTTTGTAACCTTTTGCCATAACAGATCCAGGATAATAGGGTTTACTTTCAATTCTTGCTCCGGGGATATTTGAGTAACACCCAATTTAACGAATAATAGTAAGGCCGAAGGCCCGCCAGTATCTAGGATTTCAAATCAAAACCTCGGCTAGTTTTAATTGGTTCCTGTTTTTTTTTTTGCAGTTAAGAGAGTTTCTAAGAAAATTATTGACTATTCGACTCTTGGAGCATTAGCCTATTGGCTTATGGATGATAAGGCCAAAGAGCGCGCGGGCCTTATTCATACAAATAGTTTTACCAAAATACTGCAGAAAAAATTTCGTATCAGGGCTAATTCTAGTAAAAAAGACTTTAAATCGCTGCTCGATATTCTGAGTGAAATGCTGAAATGAAAAAAAAGCGGTGGAGCCTGACATCATTCATCTATAAAGTCTAAAAAGGATGTAGAAAAGACATGGTTTGGGGAAATTTAGGCAAATGAGTTTTTGGGGAGCTACAGTCATTACGAGCTTAGCTAGTGCAATACCTGTGGTAGGAGACACTATAGTAACTTGGCTTTGGGGTGGTTTCTCGGTAGATAATGCTACCTTAAATCGTTTTTTTAGCCTTCATTACTTACTTCCTTTTCTAATAGCTGCCGCTGCTATTATTCATCTTGCTGCATTACATCAATATGGCTCTAATAATCCATTGGGTATCAATTCTTCTGTGGATAAAATAGCTTTTTATCCCTATATGTACGTAAAAGATTTAGTATGTTGGGTAGCTTTTGCCATTTTTTTTTCCATTTTTATTTTTTATGCACCTAATGTTTTGGGGCATCCCGACAACTACATACCCGCGAACCCTATGTCAACTCCGGCTCATATAGTGCCAGAATGGTATTTCTTACCAGTTTATGCGATTCTTCGAAGTATACCTAACAAATTAGGGGGTGTAGCTGCCATAGGACTAGTTTTTGTGTCATTATTTGCTTTACCGTTTATTAATACATCGTATGTACGTAGTTCAAGTTTTCGACCAATTCACCAAAAATTATTTTGGTTGCTTTTGGCAGATTGCCTACTTTTAGGCTGGATTGGATGTCAACCTGTGGAAGCACCATATGTTACTATTGGACAAATTGCTTCAGTTGGTTTTTTCTTTTATTTTGCTATTACGCCCATTCTCGGCGAATTAGAAGCTAGATTAATCCAAAATTCTAATGTTTGCGAGGACTTAAGTCCTCGTAAGCTTTCCCACATTTTTAAGAATTCAATTTATGTTGTGAAATGAAAAGCCATCAATTTATTAACCGTCTTATTACCAAATTCCCGTATCCGGTTTTTACCTATTATTTCTGCATTAATTAGTGGTGTGTTTTTAATTGCACCACTTTTCAAACCTATCATCGCACTTTGTAAAAATTGGAAAAAAAATTATAGAGGATTTGAACAAGTATCCTTGCCGGGATTGCTCTAGCAATTACAGCGAATATTTCAGGAATCCAGCGTCGGTCAAGAATTCCGGATCAAACAAAGTTTCTGTCCAGAATTCTTGACCTATGAGACTTCGCCGAAGTTTATCTGCTCATAGTTCACAAGAGATTTTGACAAACAGATTAAGAGAAAAGGAGAGGTTTTGCGCTGCGGCATCTCCGTACTAAATTTATTGGAGCTTACGCCCTGGCTAGAGAAGTTATAGTAGAAGAGGGTATTATGGCCCAGACGTGCCGCCGTCTTTTTTTTTCCATTGATTTCGTTTCGTTTATCTCTTCATTAATCTGCCGAGATTTTGCTGATTCCACACCAGACCCAGCTACGACGCAAAAAACGTCTATGCCTAGAACGTATCAATTAGCTACTTTTATGCGCAGTATACTGGGAATTTTTTTTTTTATACCGGACATAGACGTTTTTTGCGTTCCGCTAGTCTTATTATAGTAAGCGCGTAATCATCCGAATAGTTGTCGTCTACTGTTTCAATTAAATTTGATGATTTAGCACATTGCAAAATTGAATTGACTTCGTCGAGTCTTCCGGAGAAATTATCATTATATATTCTGTTATGATGTTGGCACGGCGGCGGCTATTAAAAAAGTTGTTTTTGGTATTAGAACCCCAGTCATTAAGGCTTTTGTAGCTTCTACAGCAATGACGGCCTATAGCAAAATAAAGTCATAGAGGCGTCTCGAAGCTTAATAAGTACGGTAGCAATGCCCGGCCCGGGCGACCGGTCCTGCCCAACATCGTGCTCGAGGGCCGGTGCTGTTTACCGCCCAGCGAAGAAGCTTCTCCCAGCTGAGTAACCGCTCGCTCCTTATGACAGCCAGGATGAGTTGGCAGTAGCACGGCGCGAATCTCCTGCTATTGGTCGAGAGCCTTACTTGATAACGAATCGGTTAGAGCTTTCCACTTGGTGGATGGCTTTAATCCCTTTAGAGTTCACGGATCCCGCGACTGTTTTTTTAGCTTATTTCAGTTCTTCGTATATTTCTATCTTACTTAATTGATGGTTTAGAAGAGATGCCATGAAAAAGTTTCATAGCATAGTCTCAAAATAGAATATAACACATAGAAAAAAAAAAAATCAATTACTCTATTCGTTTCTAGGATCTTTTATACTTCAATTTCGATTTTGGTTGGTTGTTTATTCTGATTTTTTTCTTGCTTTATTGCGGGCAAGTAAATAATCTACTGCGGCTTTATGAAAAACCATTTCTAAAAAAATCTATATTTTTTTTTGCTTCATGTTTTCCGGATTTATCAAGTTTACCAAGTTTACAAGCTCGAATCGGTTAAATTCGTAGCAGAGCACTCTGTAACATTTTAACATTTGCACTAGAGACTAAATGCTACACAACGTATTCACTGTGCTGTGCTTTGCGCCCAATTTTGCATTTTTCTATTCAGTTAATAATTTTTTTATTATTCCTTGCCCCCGCAAGTTAAAGGGTGAAGCTTTTTAATGTAAGCTATACAAAGATTCTAACTTTGGGCCTAAGACTTTCGTGAGCGAGTCCTTGGCTAATTAAGTCATTAAGGTGGCTCTCTAAATGGCTGCAGTAGGTAAAGGCTTGAGAAGCGCAAGCTTCGTCCTTCGTAAATTCTGCCAGATCACATCAATAAAGTAAGTGTCCAAGATCAGCAAAGCTCCCAGCTTTTAGACGTTTCGCGCTTTTGTAATATTAAAATATGCTTCGCTCTTTAACTCATGTTCTAATGTGTTTACTTTTTAGAAAAAAAGAGACGATTTGTGGATAACCAATCGTTTTTCAAATCTCTGATAGCTACTTTACCAAAATGGATACATCAATTTCAAAAATCAAAACATGAAAATATATTCTATACCAATCCTGATTACCTATTTCAATTATTATGGTTTTTGAAATATCATACCAATACACGTTTTCAGGTCTTAATTGATATTTGTGGAGTTGATTATCCTTCTCGAAAACAAAGATTTGAAGTAGTTTATAATTTACTAAGGGCGACCGCGAAGTAACCGAATAAAGTGCTCATTCGTATCAAACGAATGAGACGTTGTAGAAGTCTGCAACGAAACGGCCACGACTTATTTGACGGATATACCGCTAGAGACACCCAACAGGACGAACTTCCAATGGGGAACATAGCCTGTCGTGAAAGGGGATCACAGGGAATAGCCAACCCGTAGGCGATACCCAACCGTGTCTTTAAAACGCAGTTGAACGGGAAAAAAAATTTATTTCTTTTTTTTTCATTCGTAAACGTGAGGTGTAGGTGGGATATTAGCCCGGGCGCATTAGGCAAGACTCGAATGAAGTATCATAGCGTCTTCTTCGTACGACGGAGCTTAGTGACAATCGTACCAGGACAACGAAGGAACCAAGATCCCCAAAAGTATTTTTTTTCTTTTTGCTATGCTCATAAAAATTGAAGTAAAGGGCGAAGCTTCAAAGGCACAGCACTTAAGGGTATCTAAAGCACCTGAAGCGCACTGCGCGAAGATGCCCAAGAGCATCCAATTACGAGCATTCGGTGGAACCGGTGAACCATACATTTTTCTAGATAGAGATGCGTGGGACAGAGGGCTCGTAGTACCTGCCTAGTCTTTGCTTCGAGAACCATGTGAACGAAGGAAGGAAGTGCTGCTAGAAAGCGAAAAGAAAGCGCTGGCACTGTATGACGGAGGGGAAGGAGCCTAAATCGACGTACCCCCTCCTAGCCAAGGGGGGTACGTTGCGTACTCAAGCAGCACGAAGGGACCGAGATTGAGCTTGGATGAGACTAAGCAGTTAAAAAAAATATAGATTTTTTTGCTGCTTCGACATATTCTAATCGTCTGCATGTTTTTTGGAAACATTGTCATAAAGAGCAGTTCCAGACAAAAAGCCTTTTTCAGCTTATAAAGAGTATCAATCTGTGGATTACCACCTAGAAAAAGCTTTTACCTAATCAAGGTTTGAATAATGATGCTTTTAGGAAACCTACTATATGTGGCACTTTGATCAAAGTACCATAAACACTGGAGGACTAGGTAATCCACTTCGAATTACATTTTAAAGCAAAAAACGCTAAAAGCGTGCAGCAAATAATTTTTTTTTCTATGTAGCTTTCCTCGGCCACACTGCGATACATAGAGCCATAATTGAGACAGTAAGAAACCTCGGTCTAGGCCATCCGCAAGCGTGTGTTTCACAGATGATTTTACTATTTAGAGTAATTGGTCCACGAGCTCTGGCAGAAAAGATACTTGACTTGGTTACATGATTTATTGAAGTACGGCTTTAGCTTAGGCTTGACCTGGATAAGACCCTAATAACCTGAACCAAAATTAATAAAATTTCTTTCCTTGGATATCTTACTAGTTGCAATTCAGAATATACCTACAAGTTTTTACAACAATATGGCGGCAATTAGATAATATATAGAATCCATCAATCTGGTGGGCTTAGCTTACTTGTCAATATGTGTAAAATGATAAACCCTCTGGCGATTTTATGATAAATGAAGTAACCCGAAACCCTGTTTTGCTTAGCTTCAGTATCTTTAAAGCTATTCAGTAGTGAGCATTAACCTTCATTCTACCTTGCCCTGTCAATTAGTAGCATCTGGCAAACTCTAAAAAGCAATGTATAACGCACCGCGCTTAAGCTACATACTATGTATTTCATTGGCTAAAACATATACAAATTCTATAAGAAAGGCAAAGCCCGCTCGAATTGCATAACTCATTTGCCTACAAAAATTACCACAATAGGCAATATGAGGGCACATCACCTCTGGAAGCCATATATGCTGCTAGTTTTTGCTATAATGCAAGGCCACGGATGCTCCATGTACGTAAAAAATCGATTATTTCGCCGGGAAAGCCCACGCTTAGAGCCATATGATTACAAACAACCTTAGTTGAACTTGAGTTGGAGAGCCGTGTGATGGGTAACTATCTCGCACGGTTCGGAGAGCACTTTATTATATTGAGAGAATGCATAGGGAAACTGCGGCTCTGTGATGGAATTCTTGACTCTATGTATTCAATATAACTCACGCATTCGTATACAAACAAGTGTGGACGAAATAACTCCAATTTGTTCGGCAGTCAATATATTTCCGTCAGCCGGCTGGTGGGAGCGAGAAGTTTGGGATATGTTTGGTGTTTATTTTTCTAATCATCCTGATTTACGCCGTATATTAACAGATTATGGTTTTGAGGGTCATCCATTACGAAAAGACTTTCCTTTAAGTGGATATGTGGAAGTCCGTTATGATGATTCAGAGAAACGTGTGGTTTCTGAGCCTATTGAGATGACCCAAGAATTTCGCTATTTTGATTTTGCTAGTCCTTGGGAACAAAGTTCGCGTAGTGACAAATCGAGGAAAAAGTAAATAATTTTTGCTTACAGCCATCTTAATAATATTCAATTTCGTAGTAATTGCATGCTCGGCTCAGTTCTATGGCATGCTGAATAATCCGCTTTGCCTGTCTGAACCAAACTCGGTCTTTTCGATCTAAAACAGCGGGAGTGTTGACCTTTTTTTTCTGGAAACGCCGCGCTCGGGTGATGAGGATTCGAAAGAATAAAGTGGGCCTCCACTACTTTATTGGCTTGACAAGAAAAAAAAAGGAAAAAGAAAAGAATAAAAAAGAATATATAGAAATGCCCCAAAATTTTTTCTCTATTTTACCTTTCATCTTCTTTTCCTTATGTTTTATTAGCTTGAAGGAGCTTGGCCAATGAATGCCTCCCCCCTTCCCGTCTTGATCTATCATTTAAGATGATAAATTGGACACAATCTGAAGGTTCAGATTGTGGAATTATTTAATTTATTGGTAGAAGGTTTTATTAATTTATGAACAAATTAACTGGAAATAAGTTGGCTGGAGCAGAACTATCTACATTATTAGAACAAAGAATTACCAATTACTACACCAAATTGCAAGTGGATGAGATCGGTCGAGTGGTATCAGTTGGAGATGGAATTGCACGTGTTTATGGATTAAACAAGATTCAAGCTGGAGAAATGGTTGAATTTGCCAGCAGTGTGAAAGGAATGGCTTTGAATCTAGAAAATGAGAATGTAGGGATTGTTATATTTGGTAGTGATACTGCCATTAAAGAGGGAGACATTGTCAAGCGCACTGGATCTATTGTGGATGTTCCTGTAGGAAAAGCCTTGTTAGGTCGTGTGGTTGATGCCTTAGGAGTACCTATTGATGGAAAAGGTGCTTTAAGCGCTGCAGAACGAAAGCGTGTAGAAGTTAAAGCTCCCGGGATTATTGCACGTAAATCTGTGCACGAACCCATGCAAACAGGATTAAAAGCAGTAGATAGCCTGGTTCCTATAGGTCGTGGTCAACGAGAACTTATAATAGGAGACAGACAAACTGGAAAAACTGCTATCGCTATTGATACCATATTGAACCAGAAGCAAATCAACACACAGGGCACCTCGGATAGTGAAAAATTGTATTGTGTGTATGTAGCGATTGGACAGAAACGTTCAACCGTGGCACAATTAGTTAAGATTCTTTCAGAAGCAGGTGCTTTAGAATATTGCATTATTGTAGCAGCTACTGCTTCGGATCCTGCTCCCTTGCAATTCCTGGCACCATATTCAGGTTGCGCTATGGGAGAATTTTTTCGGGATAATGGAATGCACGCATTAATCATTTATGATGACCTTTCAAAACAATCAGTGGCATATCGACAAATGTCATTATTATTACGTCGACCACCAGGTCGTGAGGCGTTCCCTGGAGATGTTTTTTATTTACATTCTCGTTTATTAGAAAGAGCCGCTAAAATGTCAGACCAAACTGGTGCAGGTAGCTTGACTGCATTACCTGTAATTGAAACACAAGCTGGAGATGTATCTGCTTATATTCCGACCAATGTTATTTCCATTACAGATGGACAAATCTTTTTGGAAACAGAACTTTTTTATCGTGGAATTCGACCTGCTATTAATGTAGGATTATCTGTAAGTCGTGTGAGCGGGGTGAGATTTACATGGGATCGCTGGAGTTGGAAAGCTCTGCGTAGGATCCCTCAGCGCGTAATCTGCCTTACTCGATTATAACTGGGTCGAAAGCCGGTAAGTCAGAAACTAACTATCGGAAGTTCAGGAAAACAAACCTCGATGATGGTCGCCCTACTCTCAGAGGGAAGACACCCGGGATTCTACCTGCGTGAACTTGGGATATGTGCCGTCTGCAGCATGAGTACTTCTACTACACGAGAGGGAAAAGGGGAACCCTGCGTCGGAAAACACACGAACTCCACGGCGATGAACGAGTCAACCAAGGCTCTACAAATCGTTAAATACCTAGAGGGAACTCCCGATGGGAATCCGGACCTATTCATGAGGAAAGGCCGCGATTCGTACGGTCCCAGTGGAACCACCACAAAAACTTACGAGGGGGGAACCTCGTTGGTTCGGCGATGGATAAAACTGAGAATCAGGAAAGTCCTGCTTCTCCTGCCCGAGTTGAGGCTGCAGCCGATCGAATTCGGGAACTGAAACCTAACGTCGACGTAAAATATCAAAAAATCGTCAACATAATAACGGACCCACATGCGCTCATAGCAGCGTACCAACGCATTAAATCTAAATTCGTAAAAAAAGAGGGGATGACGAATGGGAGATCTTCCAGGGAGGAAATCAACTTCTTATCCGCGTTAATCAAAGATGATTCGAGCACATCGCGGAACAACTGCGCGCAGGGAAATACCCGCGAAACAGGTAAACATCCCAAAATCGGCAGAACCCGGGGAGACAAGACCGCTTACAATGATCAGCGCCAGAGACCAGATATTATAAACAGCCATCAAGGCGGCCTTTAAGCTCACGCCATAAGACTTAAGCAAAGGCTATAAGACCACTAAGGAAGAGAGTGATGCTGCACAGTTCCAAGATAATAAACTAGCATTCAATAGGAAGCAAATCCCTTTGCGTGTTTAACATTCTAAAAAACTACACACGGACAAAATATTATTGATGATTTGATTGTCCTCGTCTATAAGTGACAGGTTTCGGGAGAAGGGAGCCGTGTGATAGGCGACTATCGCGCGCGGTTCTTTGAGAGGGAGCCGGGTTCTATATCCTGTGCTAGCGCCTAGAGATGAGTGCGAACCCTACTCTCGAGGTTCTGCGGCTCAGTTAAAAGCAATGAAACAGGTATGCGGTAGCTTAAAACTAGAATTGGCGCAATATCGTGAAGTAGCCGCTTTTGCTCAATTCGGTTCAGACCTTGATGCTGCTACTCAATATTTATTAAATCGTGGGGCGAGGCTAACAGAGGTTCTTAAACAACCACAATATAGCCCAATTCCTATTGAAAAACAAATAGTGGTTATTTATGCAGCTGTCAAAGGTTATTTAGATCAAATTCCTATTTCGAGCATTAATCAATATGAACATGAGCTTTTGAAGTCTATAGACTCAGATATACTTTCTGCTATCGTACAACAAAAAAACATTACTGAGCAGATTAATAGTCAACTGGCTGCTTTTTGTCAAAAATTTACACAGAGCTTCTTAGCAACTCATTCAGTTTAAAAAAATGAAACTAGAAAAAAATTTTCAGGCCGCAGGTTTTGTTTCCGTGCTTCCGGGTGGAGGGTGAAAGCGGCCAGGGCGCAGCCAATTTTTTTTCTTCCGCTCTCTGGCTACGCCCCTAGTAGGGCTTCGTCATACGAGCGAAGCTCGAAAACCCTCCATCCCCACATTAACTGTAGATTTGAAAAAAACAAAAACGCAACAAAACATTAACAAAATTGAATATATAGAACGCTTCTTCTTCTAATGTACTATTCGTAGGAAAAGGGCTTTACGCCTTTGTATTTGCACTATTAGATATTATTTATGTATGCGTTATCTTTGCCCACTATCCGGGCTCGCGCTTAGATAGATGTTTGCATCAGTCTTTTCTTTCTTCTAAAATGAATCAATCATTTTCGATGATTGCTTCGCCCTTCACCAAATTATAGCTGGTGTAATCAGGAGAAAAGGGATTCGAACCCTTAACCTGTGGTTTTGGAGACCATTGTTCTACCATTGGAACTATTCTCCTAAAAAAAAAAGTGGTTCTTGGTTTATGGAATTTGCACCTATTTGTGTCTATTTAGTAATAAGTTTGCTATTTTCTTTGATCTTAATCGGTGTTTCCTTTCTATTTGCTTCTTCTTCTAATTCGGCTTATCCAGAGAAATTGTCAGCTTACGAATGCGGTTTTGATCCTTTTGATGATGCCAGAAGTCGTTTCGATATACGATTTTATCTCGTTTCTATTCTATTTATTATATTTGATCTGGAAGTCACCTTTTTATTTCCTTGGGCAGTTTCTCTTAACAAGATTGGTTTGTTTGGATTTTGGTCTATGATAGTATTTTTATTGATTTTGACGATTGGATTTTTATACGAATGGAAGAAGGGCGCTTTAGATTGGGAGTAACCCGGCAATTTCTGAGCTTGCAAAACGATAAAAGCAAAAAAACATGTTTTTTTGCTTTTATCGTTTGGCAAGCTTTTAGCATTCCTTCCATCGCCGTGTAAACAAAATGGGATAAACCTCGATAAGTAGGCATAATAAGTCATTCATTAACTTTATTGAGCTCTCGGAGCCTTTGTTGGCTACGCCAACAAAGTGCAGCCCACGGCAAGAGAGCCCGTGAGGCCGCACCGGCTCTCGGATAAAATTAACTGAAAGGATGCTGGGACGTCAAACGAATCGAGCAGGGCGCTGCCAAATTAGTTTGTTTTCGTGCGTTTGATTTTTTTGTTCTGTCTGGTAGTTTACTATTTTTACCCTATCGGGTAAAAATAGTAAAGCGTTTCGCGGAACAATGACTGTCTGTTCCCGTACAGTGAATGCCTGAAAATAATAGAATAGTCTTTTTGCGATGGGGGAAGCCTGAAAAAGCGGCTGGGAGGGTTCGCACAACGAATGAAAGGTGAAGGTAGTTTTCCTACTTTTTCCTCTCGCCAAAGAGCTTCTGAATAATATGCTTCGCTTCCCCCGCGCTCTTTCTGACAAAATGAAAAAAAAGGCATTATATATTAATTACATAGTATACTCAATTATATACAATCAATAAAGAGATTAGCGCAATCTACCTTTTGTCGATGCTTTATGCTATATAAAAAAAAGTGGTAATAGAGAGAAAAAAAAGATTTTTTTGCTATGCTTTTTATCTTCAAGCCTTACGCTCCTACTTTCGGGTCCGGCCTTTTATCCGCTTTACTTTAAGCAATAGGCTGGCTGGAGAAACCACTTTGGTGGCGTAGCTGTGAAAGATTAATTTACGTGATGTGCAATAAAATAAAGCGTCAAGCAATTGGTAAAAAGTGAACACCTTTGAGAAAAAAGAAACTAATCATGATGTATTCTTTTTTAATTGATTATTTAGCATATTAGGGTAATTAGCTCAGTTGGTAGAGCGCCTCGTTTACACCGAGAGAGTCAGCGGTTCAAGTCCGTTATTACCCAAGGCAAAAAAAATATTTCTTTTTTTAAGTTAGTTAGATCTGTAATAAAAAGATAGCACAGAACAGTGTTTTTGTTGTAACAACAAAAAAAATGTTTTGTTGTACTACTACAACAAAACTGTCTTATTATTAGTTGTACAACAGGACCGCCGTTTTGTTATGGTAATATATATTATCGCTTTTTTTGCTTTGCTTATTGTTGGGCCAGCTAACGCAGAAAACGCATAGCGTTTTCTTAGTTTATGGTACAATCTGAACTATAAGATGATCATGAGAAAAAAAATATATATATTTTTTTTTACTGTGGACATTTCATTTAAAAGGTGCCCTGGTTCCATACGGCTCCACTAGCATAGCGAGTAGAGGCCGAAGCGCTTCAGGCTTATTGGCTATTACTGCGTAATTGGCCTAACGCATGCAAGGCCACAGGTCGACTAACCGCGAAAAAGCGCCTTTCAGTGCAAAGCAGAGAGCCGCGCAGCCATTAGACTTGTGGCTTCGCTTGAACGATACTTCCGGGTTTCTACCGATGTACGTAAGCCAGTAGAATGGAAAGATCCCGATGAATCATCTACGATGATTCATTATGTTTGGGAAAATAGCTTAGTTGGTTAGAGTGCTGGTCTGTCACGCCAGAAGTCGCGGGTTCAAATCCCGTTTTTCCCGGTAATTTTTTGATTCAAAAATTAATTATTATAAAATCAGTTTAGAAAGAGAGATATATATCTCTTTTTATGAACTGGTAACTGAATCAGTTAAAAGTCAAAACTAATCTCGAGGTGTGAAACTTTAGGGATAATGGAATAATGGTTAAGATTACATACTGAGCTAATGCTAGGGTAAAGAGATTGGAAAAAAAAGTTATGCTATACGGATGAATAGTGCAAAGAACTAATACAAAGACCTTGTCAAAAAGAATCTAAGATCTTAATCGGTGTTAGCGGAACCGAAAAATTTTCTATATAGAATTTTCTATAGAAAATATCATAGGTTAAGGTAAGGATTAGATTGGCGCCCCGAGTTGTTCGATTATAGCAGGAAGCCAGCGGTGAAAAGAGCGAAGCTCTATTATGATGAGATAGAAAGATTTACTGCGCGTTATTTGCTCTGCCCTTAATTAATATAGCAGTTCCGACTAAAAGAAGGACATCTGATAATGAGAATGAGATACCCTGGCAAAGCAAGTAAGCATAAGCTTAGAAGAGTGTCGAATAGACCGCAGGGCCGAAGGCTTCTTACACTTAACTTCTCACAATATACATAAAACATCTTCCAGTAGCCAATGAGTCAAACATTCCTTCTGCGGGTTAACATGGTTAATAGGTTGCGTAAGTCGTATGTGGGCGCAAAGCGCAGCACGTGTGGTTCTAACCGGAGGAGAAAAGCATGAGAGGCCCCGCCCATCCCATCCTGACAAATACAACAATACTGTATCCTGGGTTCAAATCCCACCTTATCCGTAGGGGACGTAGTTCAATTGGTAGAGCGCATGTTTTGCAAGCATGAAGCTGTCGGTTCAACTCCGATCGTCTCCAAATAAACAGGTGGTATATTGTAGAAAAGTAGTATAAGTGCTTGGATGAATTACCCTTTATAATAGCTGCAGGAGATCTCGTTATGCTTTGCACTTTAACTTGGCTTTGAAAAAAAGAATCTGAAAACCAAACTGAATAATTTGTAATAAACCGTGTTAAAGGTAAAGATGGAGGACACGTAGCGTTCTTCCAACGCTGGCAAGATAAATATTTGGCTGCGTTCTATGCTCGAGTAGAGAGTTGGCGCTCTAATGCATGCCGCGGTCTTCGACCCTTGCATTTTTTCTTCCTGTGTCCTGCTTCGCAAAGCTACGATGTTTCGGTTTCACGGGCCTTCAGGCTGCGAAGCAGCCAAGCCAAGAAACAGAAACCTCGTATAAGCCAGCAACAACTACGCTATTTTTCTAACATAATACAAACAGTGGCTATATTATATATTGGCCTGCGTAGCTCAGATGGTAGAGCATTCCCATGGTAAGGGAAAGGTCTCCGGTTCAAGTCCGGTTGTAGGCTTTGTAAAAAGAAAAATGATTAAATATGGCTAAAACCAAACAAATCAAAAATTTTACTTTGAATTTTGGACCTCAACATCCTGCTGCTCATGGTGTTTTACGATTAGTATTAGAAATGAATGGAGAAGTTGTAGAACGCGCGGAACCGCATATTGGATTACTTCAGTGCGGCATGAAGCCGCTGACGCCGAGTCGGCATATCCTATGCCGCTAGCTATGTCCTGCTTGTTCCCCACCACGGGTGGCGCGTGGAGGCAACTCCCGCGTCATAAGCACCGGGCAAAAGGCGTTTTGTTGTGGCACCTCAAGTGAGGCAAATCGCTCAGGGGAAAGGAGGGAGAAGGTCGTGAAGGTGGCCTCGTTATCCACACTAGAGGTCTCAACAGAGATGAATAGGGGTATGTCAATACCACCACTGTGGTTGACTTACCACTGGGCTTTCTTGGAAACGAGAACGCGTCGGCGGGTCCTGGAGTACCCGTCAAGGGCGCACGCGTATTCCTGCGGGGTGATTATTACGACCAGCCCCTCCGCATCTCGGCACAGCGGAACATGTAACCGGCCTGAGGTCCCATTTCAACCGCCAATTTATTGTCCTTACAATGGGTAGGCTAACCACACAGGGTACAAGCCAAAACCTTAGGTCGGGTAGGACGGCACTACTGGCAAATACTATCTGGCAAAGAAACGAGTCGTAAAGGATAAAGCTTGCGTCAAAAGCATACGGGAAAATTCTAGCAACGAGGAAACCGGGGGAGGAACCGGTAGAGCTGCAAGAGCATAACCGGAAGGTCAAGCCAGGGAGGCCGGGTCATTTAACGGAAGTGGAAAGGTTCGAATCGAGGCTGGAAGAAAAAGGAAAAATAGGTAGCTCGTAGGACCCCACTGTGCTTGAAACGCGGGGCAAGACTGCGGGTGTTGGATACCCCACCCCAGATAGCGCTGCCTAAACTTCATGGAATTCCATGAACTAAGAAAACAAGCAGTCTCAAATTTGCGCATGCAAATTTCCAAGCTACCAAAACGGCTGCAGAGCATAGCATATATATATATATTTTTTTTTGCAGGCTTCAGACCTTTTTATCGAATCTTGGGCTACCTGTAATAAATGGCGTGAGCCGTATGCGAGGAGACTTGCACGTACGGTTCTTAGGGGGGTTCCGGCCGAAAGATCGGCGCCTACCCGACTAGAGGCACAGAAAAATTAATCGAGTATAAAACTTATCTTCAAGCTTTACCTTATTTTGATCGTTTAGAGGGCGACCGCGAAGTCATCGAATGAACTCCTCCATTCTGGAGGTGCTGCAGAAACCCGCAGCAAAACAGATACGACTAATCGACATATAGAATATGGCGACGACGACAGCATGTCGTAAAAGGAGATAACTGGGAATAGCCAACCCTTGGCCGTATCTTCAACTGCATCCTTGAGTGTCAGTTAAATGGAAAGTATCATGAATGAGAGATGCCAGCGGAATGATCACCTGGGCGCGCTAGGCTAGAAGGAAAATAAGCTTCCTCTGGCAAGATAACAAAGTAAGGCAAAATATTTTTTTTTGCTAGCTTTCAGTTTTCTGAGTGCAGCCTCCTCCTATAACGTCTTTCTTTGTGTGTCGAAGATCTAAAGCGAGTACACCGGAGATAGAAACAGAAACTACGATTCAATATGAATATAGCAAAGCATCTGAAGCATAACTACACACTCACATAATCTTGTAAAAAGATAGGAGCATTCGGTGGAACCGGTGAACCATACATTTTTCTAGATAGAGATGCGTGGGACAGAGGGCTTGTAGTACCTGCCTACTCGCTTCAAATATTCAAAAATTTTTTTGCTGCGAGTTTTTTCAGAAAAACGCTGATATCAGCAAAAGGGAAGAAGCCTAAGTTGGCAGACTGACGCCGCGCACTTGAGCAGTTCGGAGAAGACCAGCCTACTCCATATTCTTTAGAAATTAAGCCAGAATGCGCAACTTTTAAGAAACGAAGGAAGTCCGTTAATATTTGGTTCGTTCGCTAGCGCATAAACCAGGCAGACGCTTTATTCGAACTAGAGCTTGATCACCCAAAAGCGAAAATACTTCTGAAGTCAAAACTCAACCATTAATTATGACGCTGCGATCCTGGTTTGCTTATTTAAAATCTAAGGGTAACTCAAGTTAGAGAGCCGTGTGATGGGTGACCATCTCACACGGTTCAGGGAGCACTTTATTATGTGATGCGAGTGAATGTGTACGGCATAGCTGGCATCAATTAAATTTTGACTCTATTTATGTTTCTATGATGGCCCAAGAACATGCTTATTCTTTAGCTGTAGAGAAACTTTGTAATTGTGAGGTACCATTACGAGCTCAGTATATACGAGTGTTATTTTGTGAAATAACTCGAATTTTAAATCATTTACTTGCTTTAACTACTCATGCTATGGATGTGGGGGCATTAACTCCGTTCCTGTGGGCCTTTGAAGAGCGAGAAAAACTTTTAGAATTCTATGAAAGAGTTTCAGGAGCCAGGATGCATGCCAGTTACATACGACCAGGCGGAGTTGCACAAGACATGCCTTTGGGCTTAAGTGAAGATATTTTTCTATTTACACAACAATTTGCTTCTCGTATTGATGAAATAGAAGAAATGTTAACCAACAATCGTATCTGGAAACAACGATTAGTTGATATTGGTACTGTTACTGCACAGCAAGCTTTGGATTGGGGATTCAGTGGTGTAATGTTAAGAGGCTCAGGAGTATGCTGGGATTTGCGAAAATCAGCACCTTACGATGTTTATAACCAATTGATTTTCGATGTACCCGTAGGTACCAGAGGAGATTGTTATGACCGTTATTGTATTCGTATTGAAGAGATGCGACAAAGTATTCGAATCATTATGCAATGTCTTAATCAAATGCCTAGTGGCATGATTAAAGCGGATGATCGTAAGTTATGTCCTCCTTCACGATCTCAAATGAAACAATCCATGGAATCTTTAATTCACCATTTCAAACTTTATACAGAAGGTTTTTCTGTACCAGCTTCTTCTACCTATACTGCAGTAGAGGCACCTAAGGGAGAATTTGGTGTGTTTTTAGTCAGTAATGGAACCAATCGTCCTTATCGTTGTAAAATAAGAGCACCTGGTTTTGCTCATTTACAAGGGCTTGATTTTATGTCCAAACATCACATGCTATCAGATGTTGTTACCATAATTGGTACTCAAGATATTGTTTTTGGAGAGGTAGATAGATAGAATTACTATTTCACAGGTAGGAAGGGCCCTAATTTTCTGGAGCCAAAAAAGATTTTTTTCACGAAACTCAAAACGCCGCTGAATCATCTATGATGACTCATCAACATAGCGTGCGGAGAAGTATATACATAGCGAATTGCTACGGAATGCACTATTTTAAGGCTTTTGTTCTCCGGAGCTACGCACTTTTTTATTCGTTTTATGAACAAAGAGCACAGAGGCAGAGGGTGCCTTGGCGTTTTTCTTCTCCATGCCTTTTCGATAAGTAGAGAAAATAAGCTTGCAAAGGTCACAGAGCTCAGTAAAAAAAAATATATATATATATTTCATTCTGCTGTCTGCTTTACCCTTGGCATAGCGAATGACAGGGCCGGGTGGAACGATGAAAGCGCCCGCGGCCCATCAGGATTATGGCATTCCTACGTAATGTCCTAAAAAAGCACTAATTTCATGATGTAACGACTAACTAAAATGCATCGTTATTAAATCTTTTAAGAATGCAAGCCTAGAGCACCTACTTGACACACACAAGATTGAATCGCTTAAAGAAAAGATCTTATATACAGAAAACAATCTGAGATAAGAATACATAGAAAAAAGTGAAGAAAAAGCGCGAGAAGGGCGCAGCAACTCTATGATCTAGTCGTAGTTCAATCCATCTTATTATAAGATGATAGCAAACCTTGCTGCAGGCGATCAATCATCGTAGATGAGACATTGATACAAATAAAAAAGGCAAATACACCATGACACTAAAACAATTAACTTTTCGTTTAAAAAAAAAGTCTGCTGGCAGAAATTCATCAGGGCGTATTACTGTTTTTCATCGAGGAGGTGGATCGAAGCGATTGCATCGGAAAATTGATTTTCAACGGAGCACTTCGTCTATTGGCCTTGTACAAAGAATCGACTATGATCCTAATCGTTCTTCTTGGATTGCTTTAGTACGATGGCTTGAAGCAATGAAACAAGCGGAGGCAGCCAATAGTCAAACAGAAGAAAACGCTTGGCGTTTTCTTGGTCGGAGAGAAAAAAATCTTTTTTTTTTCGACCTCTTATTTTCGTTTTCTTCCTTGTTCAGGAAAGCCCAGAGAAGAAATTCCGTTTTTTTCTCTGCCCTTTTTTCCCCAGAGACAAAGAGAGAGGCTGCAATTTTAGGCCCTTTCGGTAGCTTTCTTGATTTATCTAGGATAGCCTTAGCCGGGGCAAAGCCCGCTTTCTTTGCTTTGCGAATGAAAGACTTTGGAGGACATAATACGTTTTCTGGAAATGAAAGCGGAAGGTGGAAAACGCATAGCGAGGTGCAGAGAATCCAACGCAAAGCGCTTTCTTGGAGAACCAATATATTTTTTTCTTTTAAACCTAAGCATAGCGAAAAAGGACCAATGGTTGAGGCGGGCAAAGTAGATCGTGCACCTTTCACTTATATATTAGCTAGTGATCAGTTAGAAGCTGGCAAGACGATAATGAATTGTGATTGGTCTAAACCTTTGACTTCGTTCGATCAACATCAATCTTCCCAAAATTTGCTAGCCCATAACGACCTTCGGTTCCGAAATCACTTTGTTCACATAACAAATGAAGGCCAAAGGTCCCTCAGGATGGAAGAGCCCGTGCAGCGTAGTCAGGCTGCTTCTTGGCTACGCCCCGGGGGGGACTACGCTTCAAGTGAGAATAAAAACATACTTGATTCATATTATCAAATGGTAGGAAATTGCGTATCATTGGCTACTATACCTATAGGCACATGGATACATAATATTGAATGGAATCCAGGTCAAGGCGCAAAGTTGATTCGAGCTGCAGGGACCTTTGCTCAAATAATTAAGAAATTCGAAAATACACCACAATGTATTGTGCGATTACCTTCGGGTGTTGACAAACTCATAGATTCCCGATGCCGAGCTACTGTTGGGATAGTGTCCAATCTTCATCATGGTAAACGTAAGCTTGACAAAGCGGGACAAAGCCGATGGTTAGGCAGACGTCCCATTGTTCGGGGTGTTGCTATGAATCCGGTGGATCATCCTCATGGAGGAGGTGAAGGACGCACAAAAGGAGGTAGACCTTCGGTATCACCTTGGGGAAAGCCCGCCAAAGGTGGATTTAGAACAGTAGTAAGAAAACGCAGAAATTAGTTTATGACACGATCTGTATGGAAAGGCCCTTTTGTGGATGCTTGCTTGTTCAAGCAAAAAAAGATCAGATGGAAAATTTGGTCACGTAGATCTTGTATTTTGCCTCAATTTGTCGGTTGCTATGCACAAATTTATAACGGAAAAGGTTCTGTTGGTTTGAAAATTACTGAAGAAATGATTGGTCATAAATTTGGAGAGTTTGCTTCTACACGGAAACCTTCTTCCTCTGGGAAGAGAGCTTCGCCCTCAAAAACAAAAATAAAACAAAAAAAAAAGGTACGATAGTGAACTATGGCGCAAAAAATAAATCCGATTTCAGTCAGACTGAATCTGAATCGTAGTTCAGATTCAAGTTGGTTTAGTGATTATTATTATGGAAAATTGTTGTATCAAGATGTAAATTTTAGAGATTACTTTGATTTAATACGTCCACCTACGGGAAAAACGTTTGGCTTTCGTCTCGGTAAGTTTATTATTCATCATTTTCCTAAAAGGACATTCATTCACGTATTTTTTTTGGATCGACTTAGCCGATCAAGACACACAGGCCTTGGGGCAATACAATCGGTCAAGCTGATTAGGCGTATTGACGACGCTACAAAGATACAGCGAAACGAAGTCAAGATTGGGCGCTATGGATACAATCATAGGTTACCGTCAATGCACGAAATCGATCAATTACTTCGGATCAGCGGTTGGATGGCCTCCAAAAACTCTACTTCTTTGAGGAACGATGCCTTTTTGGAGAATGATGACAGAAAAATGTCAGAAAAAAGCTATGCGTTTTCTTGTTTTGGCTCTTTGCGTCAAATTAGCGATGTATTTCCACAGACCATTTTCGCGGCTGTGCGTGCTCCTTTAAATCATTTAGTCATGCAATACTTCTTTTATTCAAAGAACCGAATTCAATTTGATCCTATTGTTAACATAGTTTCCAATTTGGCGGCACGGAGCATAATTAAAAAATATATTACAAAGGAGACAAAAAAAAAAGAGGACAGCTTGAAAAAAAGAATGCGTTCTATTCTGTCAAATAAAAACATTTGTTCGAAAAAAGAAGGCTTAACCTATATGAACAAAACCGCGCAAGGCTCCTATGTGGAAGCCTTACGGGGTTCTACCCACTTCATCCGCTTGGCGAATGAGGTGGGTTTTGCGAGAAAAAATAGACCCGAAATTTCTCCGAACATCCAAACGGCTTATTCAGTTTGGCTTTTCTCTGAAGATATTAATTCCAGAAGGACAGAGATGCGTAGCGCGGAAGAGCTTTTAGCTTTGCGCACGGCGCTCCCCAGCTTTGTCCGGGCACTAACGTTCCCACACCAAAATGCCCTCCACTGCTTGCACAAACAGAGCCTTTTAAGGCTTCGTTTTCAAATCCATCGCGAGCAAGGCATGCCATTAGCTAATAATTACATAATGAAAAACACAGAGCCGATTCGTCAACCCTGGTCTATATTGGATTTTGGTGCTCCCTTTATTTCAAGAGATGCTAAATGGAGGAAAGTTCACTCTTTGTTCAGTCGTTATTATTATTGGAAAAAAATGCAATTTTTTTTATCTAACCAAACAAAAACTAATACCTTAATTAGGCCAGTCAAAATAGCTTCTGTTTATCAAAGTGCTTCTCTAATTGCTCAAGAAATATCTTGGAAACTAGAACAAAAAAAATCATTTCGACAAATTTGTAGATCTACATTTCAAGAGATTGAAAAATGCCAATATGTTAAAGGAATCCGTATTTGTTGTTCGGGCCGATTAAATGGCGCAGAAATAGCTAAAACTGAATGCAAAAAGTACGGTGAAACCTCTTTACATGTATTTTCCAATCAAATCGATTATGCGAAAGCACAAGCATCTACTCCTTATGGGATTTTAGGTGTCAAAGTGTGGGTTTCATATTTTTAACACAAAAAAAAGGGACAAGTTGTGCTATATCCAAAACGTACAAAATTTCATAAATATCAAAAAGGCAGATTTAAGGGTTGCAAAGCAGACGGTACACAACTTTGTTTTGGAAAATATGGCATGAAAAGTTGTGAAGCTGGTCGTATCTCATATCAAGCAATTGAAGCAGCGCGTCGTGCTATAAGCAGAGAATTTCGAAGAAATGGTCAAATATGGGTAAGAGTTTTCGCAGATATTCCTATTAGCAGTAAACCCACCGAAGTCAGAATGGGAAAAGGAAAAGGGAATTCTACAGGTTGGATTGCTCGTGTGGTAGAGGGACAAATCTTATTTGAAATGGATGGTGTGAGTTTGTCAAATGCGCAACAAGCTGCCACATTAGCAGCGCATAAACTATGTTTGTCAACCAAGTTTGTTCAATGGTTTTAATTAGTTAATGAATAAAAAGCGAGGCCGAAAGGCACGGAGCAAAGCAAAGAAAATGGGTAAAGACCAGGAATCTTTGTAAACTTATGGCCTCTATCAGCCTGAAAACGAACAAGCAGTCGAGACGATAGAAGTGTTGAAACCGTAAAGCAAGTAAAAAATTTATTATTATAAATAATTAATGGTCTTTGACCCCAATAAATATAGCCCAAAGGTTAAAAAAAAAAGCCTAAAAAAAGAAATAAATCTCTATATAACGCTCTTTGCTGCGCCTTTTGGAATGAAGTAACGGCGCGACTTACAATTTATTTGCAATGCGAATAAAGTAATTTTAGCCCGCGGAACAGAATAAAATGCCTTGAGGCCGAAGGCCTCGAGTCCAAGACGATTATTTTGTTCGCAGCCTTCTAGGTGAACCATGTAATAGATTAAATTGCGTAGCGGAGTTTTGTTCCACACAGCACTTTTCTTGTTTTCGAATAGAATAAAGCGCATGGCGTTGAGGTCGAAGACCCCTGAGTGAAGCGCTAAGGCTTCCGGGCTAAAGTATTTGCTGCGAAAAGTTAAAAAAACATTTTTTTCGCTTTCTTGGGGCACAAAGCTAATCAAGAGCTTGCTACTACGTCCTTTTACGCTTTTCTTTTTATTATGTAAAAGGAAGGCATAACAGCCCGCTATTTAGAAATCAGATAGGGGACAGTGTTTATATTCGTTTTTACCTGAAATAAAAAAAAAAGCAGCCAACTTATGTTCACTCCAAATAGACTCCGTTTTCATTACGAAAATTTATTACGTCAAGATTTGTTGTTAAAATTGAATTATGGCAACATTATGGAAGTTCCGAGATTGTGTAAAATAATAATAGTTCCAAAGGCACCCTCTAATTTGATAAAAAATGTAAAATTAGCTATGGAGATTGTTTGTGGTCAAAAATTCATACGGACACGAAGCAGAGATTCGGCAGGAAAGTCGTTTCGATTTAATAAATTTATATTGAATCGAGAGTCGAAAAAAGACACAGGATATGTCACTTACCTAGCACAAAGCACTCTACGAGGGCATACCATGTATAATTTCTTGGAAAAACTTATTACGATAATATCTTTTTACGATTACTCAGTTAAAGTACAAAAAAGCTCCATTCAATTATCAATGCCAACGCCGTTGTTACGATTATTTCCGGAAATACAAAATCATTTTGAGATTTTTGAACATATTCAAGGGTTTGATGTAACTATTGTTACTTCAGCCAAAACACAAGATGAGGCTTTCATTTTGTGGAGTGGTTTTTTGCAAAAAGAGGTTTAGTCATATGTCAAATCAAATGAAACGAGATCATAGATGTAGATTACTTGTGGCTAAATATGAATTAGAGCGAATGCAATGGAAAGCTATTTCTCGACAGAAAAACCTCCCTAATGAAATACGTTATGAATCTTTTTTCAAATCGTCTAAGTTGCCAAGAAATAGTTCCAGAACACGAGTAAGAAACCGATGTATTTTCACAGGTCGCCCTCGTTCCGTTTCTAAGTTATTTCGCGTTTCTCGTCTAGTTTCTCGTGAATTAGCATCTAAAGGTTCTTTACTAGGCATAAACAAATCGTGTTGGTAGTCAATGGAATAAAGGTTAGCTTTGCGAGTATAGGATGCAGCAAAAACTCTTTTTTGTACGCTTTTTTTTTGCTTTGTGTGTTTGGGGACTGAAGTCCTTTGCATGCAACGCTGTGCGCTCTTTGGTTTCTGAATACTGAACGAACTCGACCGGTGTGCCGTGTGGCTACTCTTTGTATACGTTGGTGTGCGAGTTGATGGCGTGTAACAACTCTATTGCTAGAATTCTACAAGATTTTGATTAGGTTACGCGCCAATCTCATCCGCTATAAGAAGCAAGCAAGGGTCGAAGACCGCGCAGCATGCTTGAATGAGCGTACGAGAAACTCTCTATCCGTCCGCGTTTACGAATCTACCCAACGAAGGTCGCGGCTGGGATACTCTTCGCTTCGCGCCTTTGCATGCTACTTGCCATCAGTAAATCATGCGAAGTACTGCGAAAAAAGAAACAAGAGAAGAAAACGCTTGTTTTTTGTCAGCATCAAGGTGTCGAAGAAAGAATCTTCTCCACTTCAAAGTGGGCTTTGATATGGGATCGTGAAGGACGAAAAACCGATGGCGAGATTCTATAGAAAATGGTTTATAAAAAAAAATTAAGTCAAGTTTATGGAAGCCAAATTATTTTGTTTTTTGGAAATAATTGGAGTTGGGTACAAAGCCAGTACTAATCCACAAGGCTCTATTTTATATCTAAAATTAGGGTTTAGTCATGAGATTCGACTTCAAGTCACGTCTGCAGTTCGCGTTTTTTGCTTCAAGCCTAATATCATTTGTTGTACTGGAATAGATCATCAAAAAGTAACTCAATTTGCTGCCAGCATCAAAAGTTGTAAACCTCCTGAAGTTTATAAAGGAAAAGGTATACAATATCGAAACGAAATTCTACATAAAAAACAAGGAAAAAAAAAATAAATCATGTCATATATTTTAGGAACTAATTTAGTGCCGAATGAACAAGTAGAAATTGCTTTAACTCGAATCTTTGGACTTGGCCCCAAAAAAGCAATTCAAGTGTGTGCTCAATTAGGTTTTAATGATAACATTAGAGTTAATAAGTTAACTAAGTATCAAATTGACCGAATTATCAAAATAATAAGTCAAAATTATTTAGTTGATTTAGAATTAGCAAGAGTAATTCAGAGGGATATTAAACAATTGATGAGTATTGGTTGTTATCGTGGTTTTCGCCATAATGCGGGATTGCCCTTACGTGGTCAACGAACTCATACTAATGCTAAGACTTGTCGCAAATTCAGAAACGTTTCGATCAATCAACGAAGTTGATTCAGGCCGCAGGCTGTAAGTTTTTTCCCATTATCCATAATAAATGATGAAGGCGCGAAGCGATGTGTAATGAAATTTAAATTTCATTACACATTTTGTTATTGGCTTTTCCTCCGCAAAAACATCATCGATTGGTAAGGCCGGCTCCTATTGGTTGGCATATAGGCGCAACAAGTCAAAGGGCGCAGTAAATCTATATATATAGATTTTTTTTTTGAGTCATCGCATATTTTTTATCTATTTTTGCACCGTAACTGCCTTTCGGCAGGGCGGGCTCGGATAATAGAATCTCTCACCCAGAGAACCAAAAGCTGCGGCGTTCTCTTTTGTTTAATGGATTATTTTGTACAAATTTTTTCCACAAATTTTTTTTTTAATTAGTAAACAGATAAGATGGATTGTAAAAAAACCCGATCGATGATATCAAACAAAATCTAAACATTCAAAAAAAACTCATGCAGAAGAAAAAAAAGCACGGTATTGCATATATTCGATCAACTTTAAGTAATACCATTATTACTGTAACAGATCATAAAGGAGATACAAAAACTTGGTCCTCCTCAGGTTCATTGGGGTTCAAGGGATCTCGTCGCTCAACCAATTATGCTGCTCAAGCAACTGCAGAAAATGCGGCCCGAACTGCTATTCAACTGGGAATTAAGTCGGTTGAAGTTGAAATAAAAGGGTTAGGTTATGGAAAGGAATCGTCGCTACGTGGTTTACGACTAGGAGGTCTTATTATTACCAAAATTAGAGATGTAACCCCAACCCCACATAATGGATGCCGACCCCCTAAAAAACGCCGTGTTTAAATATCATCATAAAGTTATTCATTTTCAATTACTTGACAATGCAATATAGTGAAATCCCGGGGTACAGACCCGGTTTCATCATTTTCTAATGCTAATGTAGGAAGCCCTCGTTAGCATTTAACAGCGAGTTTATCATATCTTGGAAGAGAACAACAAGTACCAATCCTTTCCAGTCTTATTATGAAAACCAGCCAAGTTTATGGGTAAAGATACTTTCTTTCTATAAAAAACGACAATAATTAACTTTAGATCAATTTATTACACGGATTTTTTTTTTTAAGGAAAGAAGGATCGGCTAAACTCGAAAGCGAACCCGAGGCTATTTTACTCGTCTTATAAAAGATTACAGAAACGTGATAAAAGGCCGAAAAAAAATAGATTTTTGCTACGCCCGCAATTACATAGTAATTGCATTCCTCATGAAACTGAGTATGAGGCGCAACTCTCAGCCATACGACTCCAGTCTCTCCTGGCTTGCTCCATTAGTCGAGATTGTGTAAATAGAACACGTCTTTCCGCCTTCATTTGTGTTTTAACCACATGAAATGAATATAACATCACTTGGCTAAATGGTTGGGTTGGCCTCATTTCGATTGATCAGCCCTTGAATGGTCATTGTTTTGACAGAAACAAAAATGAAATTGTTATGCTAGAAGGTGCAAAATTAGTGCGACCCGTTGGCCCACAAACCTAAAAATACTTAAAAAAAATCTAGATTTTTTTTTGGCCGGAACTTAGTATTCTAACTCTTGTCGGATGCAGGTGTAATCCCTGTCGCGCGGTAATGTCCCGCAAACTCTCGATCATCACATGGGAGTGGCAACCCCGGAATTCATAGCAGAATGATCGCAGGAAGAAAACCGAGAGGAACACTTTGGTTAACGAGTTAAAGCTTCGGTGCCCGATCACCTTCGGTATGCTGAACCCTTACTGGGGGCTAGACTACAAGTCAATGAGGACGAGTATGATTAGCTTGATTTCTAATCATAGGCATTCTAGGAATACAGTAAAAGAGGCCAGGAAAGTAGTTGTTTTCACTACGTTCTACGTGCGTGTTCCACCTCCCGCAGTATTGCTCGTTTCTCAGGTTTTCGCAACAATCCGACTCGGGAACGGGGTAACTACCTTGAACTCCAAACAAATGATCGTAGGGTAGGCTAGCCAGGCCACATGTTCATTGGTAGCAGGATTCTCCAAAAAGCGAAAGCGCGGTGATAAATTATTGTGATATGCTTACTTGGAGACTCATAACTTTAAAAAAAACTGGGTGTTCCGGGGAAAAAATATATATATTTTTTTTTAAGTGATATTTTTCAATAAAAAATCTATTTTTTTTACCTGCGGCCTGGACACGCTATGCCCCGGCCAAAGGCCGAAGAGCTTGTGTTCAGATTAAAATCCAGGATAGAATCTATAAGGCTTCGCGGCAGAATAACCATGGAAAACAAAACGCAGGCACTCCAAAAGAGGTTCACGGCTGGAACACAGGCCATATTGATAGATATATTGAACAAAGGCAGACTGTAAACAGGGTGGACAATACTCACCACCAAAGAGCCAAGATTGAAGATGGCGCGAACATTGCAGTTAAATAACGGTGCACAATCCGTGCATCGCATCCCTTCGACTTTCGTCCAGTGATCAAATAAAAAAAAAATTTTTTATTCTTGGTTAAGCTATTTCAGAAGACATGCGCTTCGTTCGCCACCCGAACCCAGTTGCGAAAAAAAAAGAAAAAAAAATATATGTATTTTTTTGGTAACCATTCGTTCGATGGTCATACAATGTACTTAATTAGAGGTAAGACTGCCAAAGCTTTCTGAGTCGACACGAGCTTAGGCTTTTGAAAGTGAAGGGAAGGATAGGGATGTCAGGGTTCTTTTAGAAGTGGATCATATTACTCTTGAGAAAAGCGGAGGACAAGCAGGACATTTATGCAAACTTTTAATTGTTAAAATTTTCTTTTACATGGCCAAAACTCTCGAAGATACAAACATTATGAGAAGAGCCGTATGAGGCCGTAGGCTCATGTACGGTTCGGAAGCCGAGCTGCGTCAGCAATAGAGTGGCTTAGGTTAACATTGGAGCAGGAGCAGCTACCATTGCTTTAGCGGGAGCTGCTATAGGTATTGGAAACGTATTTAGTGTGCGCCTCGCTAGAGCGCGTTTGGATCAGTGAAGGTTAATAGATTATCGCCTGGGCGGTCCCCTAACCCGTGGCGGAAACAGACCGCAAGGAACCATAGCATGGGGCCTGGTTAAGTTTCGTGGCACGGTTATCACGAGTGCGTCAGGGTCAAGCGTTACCCCTTCCAACAAAGGTGGCCCGGAAGGCTCCAAGACCCAACTAAATTCTTGGTGCGAACAACCCTCCGGGGGAAACTGCAAGAAGCATGAAAAATCGCTCACTAACCTAAACCACGAGCAAGCACCCAAACGTGAAAGCGAGGGATCACCCCAATGGACCCTTTAAGGTTAACACTTGGGTACATGCCAGCCAAAGAGGCGAGGTATAGACTAAAAAGAAATGGGTGACAGATCAGTCATAAGTACTCCGGGGGATACACTGGGCAAAGCAAGTCGTGCATGCGACAATGCCCGTAACGTGAAAAATTTTGAGGAAAGGGCTGTAAATGGTAATGTGCTACCCTTTACAGACGCGGGCATGTCCGCGTCTGTAAAGGGTAGCAAGAATCAGCGAAAGCAACTACTAAAACTAACGCCAATAAAAAGCGCGGCAGACCGCACGCAGACCGGTGGCGCCTCCTGCGCTCTTTAGCCAGATAGCGTAGCCTACAGCCGGCCGAGGCTGCTTTCTACAAATTTGGTCCGAACCTGCAGATTACCAAAAAGGCGCAAAAGGTAGCGTCACTATACTACTCATTTCTCCAAAAAATAGAAAAAAGTTTCACATAAAATCAAAGCCCCCGCTTTACTTAGTGAGATAACTACACTCGAAGAACCTTATTCTAGAGTGAAGTGTGGCTACAGCCGGGTAGATTACTCACAATACACGGATGAATCCGACTTGTGCGGTAGCACAAACCAGCTTGCACTACATCACTTAAGACCCAAAGACCAAAGGGCTCTTGTTAAAGTAGCCATAGCCAAATCTAGAAAATAGATCACACTATGCTGCAAATGCCTATGAGGTGCACGCGGAATAGGAGGGATGGAATCGCATAGTAGCCGTGTATCCCTGTGCAGAGAGGACTAGTAGTGCTTATACGGCAAGAAGCCGCAAAAGCTGAAAAATTTTGCCATGGACGAGCCACATGCGAAGAAACTTGCACGTGTGGTTCTGACCGGGGGGGGAAAAGCACCCTATCGGAATTCTTCGATGTGCGGAGCTTCGCATCTGAAACCCGATGACGCTTTGCGTTCTGCCGGGGCCTTGGGCAGTAATCCAACTCCCGCCAACTCACGAGGAGCTGGCAATGCCGCGGAGTTAGGGAAGTGGCTTGTTTAAGTGTAGGCGGACGAATCTCGACAATAGCCGCTCTTATAAACTAGGGGGGATTATTCTCATCACAGGTTGCCGCCCTTACTTAAGTATACTAAGAATCGACGGTGAAAGGGAGCCCCTAGGGGGGGAATGAACGACCTGTGGTCGCCGACTAACGTCGGTTAGGCTTAGAAAGCACTGAACAGGCCGGGCGGGTCGACAAAGATGACAGCTACAAGGATGGTAATCCTGGTGACAGAGATATCCATTCGGGGATGAATAGAAAACCTCCCACAGAAAAGGCCGCAGGTCTATATTTTCTCTCTGGCGAGGAATGTAGTTCTGGCTTTTTACCAGAAAAAGCAAAAAAAAATACTGTTTTTTTGCTGCTTGCTTGGCAAAATTATTCAATCTTACGCGTGAACCTAATGGGAAGGAAGTATGAGAACCTGATGAAGATAATATCGGACTTAAACGTACTGATAGTAGCTTAAGATAAGCTGAAATCTAACTCGGATAAGGGGATGGGATGGGACCCGACAATGAAAACACTGGGAGGTATTAGCCTAGAATTGTTCCAAAAAGCCTAAGAGAGCCCGTAAAAAATCTAAATTTTTTTTTTTTTCGCTGCGCGTCAAAAAACCCATAGGGAACCCGAAAGATCATATTGTACCGAAGGCAATGCACATGACTCTCGAAGGCCGCAATTCCTTAAATGTATTCGGAGGTGGCGGCCCTCAAGGAGATCGAAAAGAACTTGGAGGGCAATCTTGTGGTTACTGGAATTTACATTAGAAAGTGTTATGACACAATCGACCGGCACCGCTTAGTCTTCATTCCTTTGTAAGAAATCCGGTTTATTGAGTGGATATTGAAGTTATTGCAAGGCAAAGGCACAGGTCGCAGGTATATCTTTTTTCTTATTAATTCAGTAGGAAACCCCGCCTGAAGCGGAAACCCCAAGGTTGTGCCGTATCACTCATACTTCGCAATATTTACCTGAATAAATCAGCGCTAAAAGATGCAACGTGACTCCGAACCTCTCAAATCCCGAATCCAAAGTAGAAAAAAGCTATCGCTATATCGAAAGCAAAGACACAAGCTCATGGCGAAAACAAAACGATGCTGCCCAGACTAAAAGCTCATGAAACTGAGAAAGTTGTTGAAGGGGCGCGGCAATATATAATATAATATATGTTGCGCCCTTGCTGCCGCGTTATTCTCTGACTACACTGGCCAAGCGTACGAGGGTCTTCAGGGCACAAATCTTTTTTTTCTAAAAAAAGAAGTAAAAAAATAACGTAAGATATGAAAAAAGAGGAGCCGTATGATGGGCAACTATCACGTACGGTTCTATCGGGGGGGGGGGAGTTGTGCATCATAGGTACCTTCTTATTGCTGCGAAGGGCGATATGAAAATAACCCCCCTATCCAACCTCATTCTGTTGCGCGAAATCCATCATTGGCTAAGCAATTATTTGGTTATGCCATCTTAGGTTTCGCTTTAACAGAAGCTATTGCTTTGTTTGCCTTAATGATGGCCTTTTTGATCTTATTTGTTTTTTAATTTTTTGGTGCTGCGATTTTTTGGGAAAAAAACTATATTTTGGCCGCACCCTATTGGCTTTGCGAATAGGGCTGCGCCCAAAAAATCTAGATTTTTTGGCACCTTAGGGCCGAACGATTAGTACGTTCGAGCCCTTCACCACTTGCTACCAAAAGCATAAGCGTAAAAAAACTGAACTGACAAAGATTTTAACCTTAAAGGCTCATTGGATAAAAAAAGAAGCAGGACAAATATATCTATATATATATTTTTTTTTCTTTTTTAGCTGCTTCACTTCTTCTTATAAATAATCTTTAATAATCTTTAATAATGCATAG